ATGCAACGGGACCCACCCGTCTCTCGATACGAAGATGCGTTTTTGGCGCCACTTCCTTCGGAGAGGCAAACATGGAGATTGACCAAATAGAACTTCCCCGCCGGGCCGGGTTCTTTCTATTGGTGGAAAGGAAGGGGTCGGGAGACTTCTTCAAGAAATGCAAGACGACTTCTGTTCTGCTACGGACGCCTCGCGGGGATTCGAACCTCCGTACTATGCATTACCCCATTTCGTGTCTGGTGTGCCTACCCTTGTTTTAAAGCAAGGGAACGTGATAGAGTTATGTGAACCGATTCAATTGTACGAATATCTCTCCAGTCCTGTCAACCGCTAAACCGAATTTTCATTCCTTTTTGCCGGATTTACTAACTGGGAGACTCCACTGAGATTGAAACGAAATCCACAAACCTTTTTGATTATTCATTGATTCTTCGGGTAGTGGTAAGGTTCCAGTTCATACTGACTATGGCCAAGGGTTCGAATCGAGTCCCGCCCGCACTCAATCATCTCTAAAGCGATGTTCGATTCCCTCCTCGTACAGAGACCTTTTTTTTTTCACGGCCTGACAAGCCCACGCTTGTCTCACAGGCAAGTCTTTTCACCAATATCGAGAAAATAATAACATATGAATAGAGAAAAAAAAAGGGGGGGGGGGGGGGGCATTCTCTTTTCGCCTAAATACTCGGTTGGATGTAACGGCGTGGGTTGTTACTGCGCAACTCCAGCTGTGCACTGCGCGGAAATACTTATATCTCCTCCGGAATAGACAAGGGATCATTTTCCTAGCAAGTGATTTTGGGTGCGAGAAGACAAGTACAAGCTAGATAGGAGAATGCCAGGATCAATTACCGAAGAAGATATAACTATTTCGTAAGTTGCATAGACGGACTAGTTGGGATAGCGGAACCAGCTTTTAATACAAATCAGTTGAAGAGAAAAAAGAAAAAAAGAAGTTTCGTACCACAATTCGAAGTGGGTCTAAAAGAAGGTATTCCGTGTGATTCCGATAATGGGATCTATGAAGAGACCCGATAGGGTTGATGCTAGTGCACGAATGATCATAGCTATTTCAAGAGAATTTTTCGAAATCGAAATTGATGGAGAAACTAATGAATTTTGTCTAGAAGTTATGGGTGTGCCGCTCCTCCCACTCTTCCCAGTGAACATTGATTTAATTATTTTTAGATAGTAATAGATAGAAATGACACTTGTGACGAGCGCCACCGGAACTGATGGGTACGAACCAGCTTTCCATCCATGCCAAAAGAGATAGAGTTTACCAAAAAAACCGGATGGTGGAGGCATACCCCCTAGGGATGGTGAACGTAAAACCGGAGAGAATGTTAGAACAGGATCCTTCATGTATAATCCCGCGTAATCCCTGATATTATCAGTTCCGGTTCGTAAACCAAATGGGGTGATACGAGCAAAAGTTCCCAAATTCATAAATATATAGATAAACGTATAAGTTATCATACTTGCATAACCGTTCCCCGAATCTGCAGCAAGTACCCCAATCATGATATATCCAATTTGGCTTATAGGAGGATAAGCTAGCATACGTTTTATGCTTCTTTGAGTAACGGCAATTAGATTTCCTAATATCATACTAAAAGTAGCTAATAATCCCACTGCGGCATGCCACTCATTAGATAAGTATGGGAAAATTAGACCGAAAAGTCTTGTAAATGAAGCTGGAGCTGCTACTTTAGAGGTAACGGAAAGAAAAGCAACGACTGGTGTAGGAGAGTCAGAGTCGAAAAGAAGATTTTCGATCTTTCCGCTCATTCAGAACCGTGCGTGAAATTCTCACCTCACACGGCTCCTGGTTCGGGAGAGAGTCATAACTGGTATTGCTCCCAGAACCTTCCTCGTGTATGTCTCAAATCCATTTTTTCTTAAATAATCCAGAATCACTCGATGCGAAGAATAGTTGTTAACTTCTCGAGGAATCCCTCATCATTTGTTTCTATCTCCCGCCAGGAGTTTCGTCTCAAATTTCTTCTTGCTGTCCTTATTCCTTTTTCAACGGAATCCTTTCAACAACTTTTGATAGGCATATGTGACAGGCGGAAGAGACAAATTGCAACTTTTTTCGTTCCCGATAGGCACAGAGGTATTATCTTTATAATATAATACCTGGGAATTCAATATCTCCGGCATCCATGGCTGAACGGTCAAAGCACCCAACTCATAATTGGCGAATTCACAGGTTCAACTCCTGTTGGATGCAACGATGTAGTAGATATTGGCAAAAAAAAGATAATTACTAACGAGATAAAATGAACTGAAAACCCGTAACATTCAGAAGGAACCTAGTAAACTATACAGGAATAATTTGGAGAGGGAAGGAGGTAAATATATATATATATTTATTTGTTTTTTCTTTTTTCTATTCCCCAAAAAAGGGAAACGAAGTGAGGGGGATACTACGGATAAGTCGAAGAATCAAATTGTTACTGAAAAGTCTATTCGTCTTTTACAGCAAAATCAATATACTTTTGAAGTGGATTCAAAACTAACTAAAACCGATATGAAAAATTGGATTGAGCAATTCTTTAACGTCAAGGTAGAAGGTACAAACAGCAGTCGAATAGCAAATAGAAGTAAAAAAAGAGTAAGTAAATTAAACCTTAATTTTGCGAGCCGAAAGAAAATGATGGTTAGGCTCAAAAAAAATGATTTTATTCCTCTGTTTCTAAGTCAGACTTAAAATTTTAATTATTCCCGCATTTCTCCCTAAAAAATAAATTTTATTGAACGAGGAAAAAAAGGTATGGCTATATGATCATATAAAACATATACCCCAAGTTTCCAAAGCCGAACTCCCCTATGTCTCATGAAAGCAACGGGACGTAAACCTTGTAAAAGATTGACTTACGGCAAAATACCTAAAAATGGACGCAACAATACGGGAATAATAACCAGTAAACACAGAGGAGGAGCTCACAAGCGTCTGTATCGCGAAATCGATTTCCGGAGAAATAAATCGGATGTTGCTGGAAGGGTAGCCAGTATCGAATACGACCCCAACCGCAATGCATCCATTTGTTTAGTTAATTATGTAGATGGTGAAAAGAGATATATTTTGCATGCACGGGGAATGGAGATTGGAAACGTCGTTACATCCGGCCCCGACGCATCTATTTCAGTAGGAAATGCCTTACCTCTGAGCGCGGATTGAATAGATGATTTGCGTGTTCAGAAACTAATCGATTGGGTTGTAGAATAGACCCACAAACCCGGCACTACTTCAAAGTTGCCAAAAACTTCGGAGTAAACTTTTTTGGGTAACCAACTGAGGACAGCAGCGTGTGCCAGAATTTAATGACGATAACAAACGCATCAATTTGCAAGGGTAAGATAATATGGAAACAGGTAAATAGTTTCAAAATTAGAGCAATAAGCGGGGCGGAGAGCATTTTCTACACATAACACATAGGAAGTGGAGAATAAAGAAACCGATTCGGGTTGACGGTCAGAGGCAATACCGAAACTACAAACAAGGTAAGGTAACATACAGTAAAAATGCGAGGAAACGTAATTATATGAAGTAAATGCCAAGGGAAGAAGTTTCCTAAGTTATCCCGAACATTAAATAATGTTTGCGTGAATCATCTAAGTCATCAATTATGTTGCCAAATTCCTGAAAAAATACTGGAAAAGCCAAGTGCAGGCAAACAAGAGAAAAGCCAAGGATGTGATAAAAAAGGGATGAAATTTACTTGTCCTAAACAAATGTTGATTAAATGAAATGGGCATGTGTCCCTATCGACGACATGATATCTCACCTATCTTATTTCGCATCCAGAAAGCTGTATGCCTTGAAAGGGGCTTGTACAGTTTGGGAAGGGGTCTTCCCGAGTCGCCTCAATGAGGGGACGCTACGATTGAGGGGGGGGGTCTACTTCAACCAAAATGCCTTTAGGGACTACTATACATAATATAGAGCTGAAATCTGGTAAAGGTGGATAATTAGTTAGAGCAGCTGGTGCAGTAGCCAAAGTAGTTGCAAAAGAAGGTCGACTAGCTACACTAAGATTACCTTCCGGCGAAATTCGTTTAGTACTTCAAAATTGTTTAGCTAGTGTAGGCCGGGTTGGAAACATAGATATCAATAACAAGGACTTGGGGAAGGCGGGGTCCAAGCGGTGGTTGGGAGAGAGACCCAAGGTGAGGGGCTCAGCCATGAATCCCGTGGATCATCCACACGGGGGGGGAGAGGGCAGAACATCAATCGGCAGAAAAAAGCCATCAACCCCCTGGGGACACGTCGCACTTGGAAAAAGGAGTCGCGGAAAAAGGTGTAGTAATCCCCTCATACTTCGTCGACGCAGAGGTTTTTGAGAAATGGAAGTATTAGGAAAGGAGTAACTGTCTACGGCACGTTCATCAAAAAGAGGTCCCTTTGTGGCCAATCACTTAATACGGGAAATTCAAAACCTTAATATACGAAAAGAGAGAAAATTAATTACGACTTGGTCTCGTGCTTCTGCAATAGTTCCTATTATGATCGGTCACACGATTGCCATCCATAATGGGCGAGAACATTTACCTATTTACGTAACCGATCGTATGGTGGGTCATAAACTGGGGGAATTTGTACCCACCCGAAATTTTCGGGGACACGCCAAAAATGATAAAGGATCTCGTCGATAATTAGGAAATTATATGTTATGGGAAACAAAAATAAATTGAAGAAAACGCGAGCTCCAGGAAAGAATGTCCGCGTGTCAGTTACCAAAATGCGACGTATTATTGATCGGATACGAAATTGTTCGTACGAAGAAGCACTTGTATTACCCGAATTCATGCCCTATAGAGCATGTTATCCCGTATCGCAGCTGGTTCTTTCCGCAGCTGCAGATGCAAGTACTAATCTTGGACTAAATAAATCCGATTTGTTCATCAGTGAAGCTTGGGTAAATAATTCCACGTATTTGCGGAGGTTTCGTCCGCGAGCTCAAGGGCGTGGTTACCCAATAAGGAAACCCACGTGTAAAGTAACTATTCAACCGAACTCGAAGTCTGTTGGGAAGTGAATAAAAAAGGAACGCATATGAATTAATGACTTATTGAAATATACTGAGGAACGAAAACAAGTTACATAAAAAAAAAATTAATAGTGAGTTGGGGAAATATAGGTATGGGACGAAAGATTCATCCACTTGGTTTTCGACTTGGTGTAAATTAGAAACATTATTCTTACTGGTTTGCGCAAAAAAAGGATTATCCAAAGTTTCTCGAGGGGGATAGAAAGATACGCAATTTTGTTGAAAATTATATTCAAAAACATGTGAAAAATGTTTCTAACTATGGCGGCATTGGGCATATCGAAATCCAGCGAAAAACAGATCTTATTCAAATTGATATACATACTGGATTTCCTGATTTACTAATTGAGGAACAGAGTTTGGGTATTAGTCAAATGAAGAGTGATCTGGGAAACAATTTAGGGCTCGGAAATCGAAATCTACGAGTAACCTTAACTAGTGTTACCCAACCATATGGGGAGCCAAAAATTTTAGCGGAACATGTTGCCTTGCAACTGAGAAGTAGAGTTCCTTTTCGTCGAACTATGAAAAAAACCATTGAACTGGTTGGCAGAACCAATGGTAAAGGCATTAAGATACAAATAGCTGGACGTCTAAATGGTAGTGAAATGGCTCGCGTCGAATGGGCTAGAGAAGGTAGAGTTCCCCTCCAAACAGTTAAAGCCGACATAAGTTATTGTTACCACCCGGCTCAGACAATTCATGGGGTTTTGGGTATTAAAATCTGGATATTTCGAGATACTCAGTGATTCCTATGCGATGTAAATAGGATACTATTCAAGAAATATCGATCCAATTTTGGGCAGCTTCATTTTATTTCAACTTCAATTTCTTTTATTCTAAGTTTTGAAAAATCTTTGCTATGCTTAGTGGGCGACTCGTTAAAAAACGTCTTTTTGCCCGTAATAAAAAATACCTAATTGGGAGTTAAAACCTACCTTTGCTAATGAGTAATTAATAAGCGAATCCTAAATGAGCAGCGACATTAGAAATTATTTCGCCGCAAAAAAACTTTTCATCCGTGGAAACCTTTTTTCTAGGAAAGCTGAAAACTCTATTATTTCACGGTAACTTTAGGGGAACCCAAATATTTCAAGTCATTTATTTCCCCACAACTAGTCGTATGGTTAACCGCCTAACTCTTAAAAGGTGATGTGATGTAGCATAATTAATTACACTTAGAAAAGAGCTTCAAGTCAATTATTACTGAGAACATTGACTCGATGAAACGGGTATGAAATGTGGTACTACAGCTCCGTTGCCGAGAGGGAGGACCTAAACGTCTGCTCAAAAAGATTAAAACAACGAGGAAACTTCCGAATCTCATTTAGTCCATAAATAGCAAGATCTGGAAAGTGGGATGGCGGGGGAAGCTCGCAGGTCTCCTTTTTGGGGGCTGTAAAAAAAAACTTGGACAATCAAGTCAAGCCCAATCCCGCCCGTAGACTTGGTGCTAAATAGTACCGAAATTGCTTTTTGTAGATGAGAATAAATGAATAAAAAACGGATAAAATGGCACAAAAGCTAGCAGTTAATTGATTTGCCATAAGTTAGAAAAAGTAGTGAAGTTACGAGGAGCCGGTTGGAAGGAGACTTCCATATCCGGTTCTGTAGCAGAGATGAAGAAATTTTGTCAGCATCGATTGCAACCCCAGACGAACTAAATACCGTAAGCAACATAAGGGAAGATTGAAGGGAATATCCAGTCGTGGCAACGTAATTTCATTTGGAAAATTTGCACTTCAAGCCCTTGAACCTGCTTGGATTACAGCTAGACAAATAGAGGCGGGTAGGAGGACAATAACGCGCCACGCCCGTCGGGGTGGAAAACTATGGATACGCATTTTTCCCGATAAACCAATCACCATGAGACCAGCCGAAACGCGTATGGGCTCAGGTAAAGGATCTCCAGAATACTGGGTTTCGGTAATCAAACCCGGTCGAATAATTTATGAATTAGGTGGAGTATCAGAAGATGTGGCCGAGGCTGCTATGCTGATGGCCGCACACAAGATGCCTATACCTACCCGATTAGTGATTTCAAAGAAATTGTAATTTTTTTCAAAGCGGTGGGGAGAAAAAGTAATATTCCCGATGAATGAGGCAATACCCGCAACTCTTCCCCGCATGATATTTTGAAGACGTAAAAATGTGGTACCAGTAATCATTAATGTTTTCCTCTCTATCAATTTTTCCTTTACAATAAATTTAATTTTCTGCGAAGAAGCCGGCAAATCTTTCAAGTAACTTGACGATTGTGCCGGTTACGTCGACAGCAGTGTTTGAGACCTAATTTATGCAGCAAACATATCTCATTAATTACTGCCTCGATATCACCGACGTTGCGGTATCGGTAATTGAAAATTTACGCTGCAGCATCAGTAACTTTAATTTTCCCTTCTTCCTACCCATCTGTGTGGTGTAGGTCAAACATATTTTCTTTGGCGGTATGTGATATGTATGTAGCTATGTATATAGTTATATATATATTTAGATGAATACATATATAACTAAACCTACTCCTCCCCTCCACTAGCGATACCAAATGATTCAAATTCAAAGTTATTTAGATGTAGCAGACAATAGCGGAGCTCGCAAGTCGATGTGTATCCGGGTGCTAGGAACCGGAAACCGCAGATACGCGGGTGTAGGCGACATTATCGTTGCCGTAGTCAAAGAAGCTGTTCCCAACATGTCTTTGAAAAGATCGGAAGTAGTTAGGGCAGTGGCAGTGTGCACTCGGAAAGGAATGAAACGACGCAATGGAATGGTCCTTGGATTTGACGACAACGCCGCCGTCATCGTCAACCAGGAAGGGAATCCCAGGGGGACTCGGATTTTCGGTCCAGTAGCAAGGGAATTAAGGGAGTATAATTTTGCTAGAGTAGTCTCGTTAGCCCCTGAAGTATTGCGACAATTAATGAATGAAATGAATACGAATTATCAACTTCCACTTCTTTAAATCCAGATAAATATGAATTTTCATAAAAATGTGGGTTTGAAGAGTCGTCAAATAGAGACTATCTCCAATATAGAAAGTTAAGCCGAAGAAGGGAAATTGGTTAATGAATATAAGTAGATAGAACAGAATTTTTTTTTCACCTCGAGATCCGATTTCGTAAAAAAAAAGATAGACGTTAGGAACTACTTTGGCATCAACAACTGCAATAACTACCGATTGATATTTCACGAATAACAACGCTATTTCCACCACAGTTACTTCAATAAGAAATGCGAACATGAAAAGGAAAGCTATGACTAGAATACCAGCTACTCAAATGACTAGAGGTATCATACGAATCTTACTGGAAGAAGGTTTTATAAAAAGCGTTGCGGAACACGGAGAGAACGGAAAAAAATTTTTGGATGTCAGGCTAAAGTATTTTGGGAGAGGAAAGGAACCTTACATCGCAGCTATCAAGTGCATTAGCAAACCTGGCCTAAGAATATATTCCGATCGTAAGAGAATACCAAAAATTTTGGGTGGTATGGGAATCGCAATTTTATCGACGTCTCGTGGACTTATTACAGATCGGGAAGCTCGACAAAATAAAACTGGGGGGGAAATTCTGCGCCATATTTGGTAATTGGGCAGTTGAAAAAGTAGTAAAAAAAAAAAGTTAGTTATTTCCAATAGCTACGTCTTGAAAAAAAAATCATAGAAATATTTTGAAAGAAACCTGTAAGTTATTTAGGAGGTTTATTTATTCCGAATGATGAAGAAACAGAATCTCATTGACATGGAAGGTACAGTTACGGAATCTCTTCCCAATGCCACGTTTTGAGTGTGTTTGGATAATGGATGCCAAGTTTTGACTCATATATCGGGAAGGATCTGACGCAGTTATATAAGAATACTACCAGGAGATAGGGTAAGAGCCGAACTAAGTCCCTATGATCTTACCAAGGGACGCATTATATATCGCCTCAGAAACAGGCATACAAGCAATAGTCAATAGATCTCAGTTTCGATGTAGATTTTTGACAGTACTCACTTGTTCAACTTCTTATTTCGATTTGACTGAAAGAGGAAGGGGACATGTATCAAATAGATTTACCCAATTAATTCGAGGTTATAGATACGAAAATTCGCGCTTCCATTAAAAAAATATGTGAAAAATGCCGATTAATTCGTAGACGTAGACGAATCATGGTAATTTGTTGTAACTCAAAGCATAAGCAGAGGCAGGGGTAAAAAGAAAGAAGTTGGGTATGAAGGAAAGTATTAATCAACTATAGTTTTCGAATATAAATAATCATTTAATTATGTCAAATAAATCAAAAAAAATTCGTTCACGTAAGGGGAGACGCATAGTACAGAAGGGAGTCATTCATATCCAGGCGAGTTTTAATAACACTATCATTACCGTTACGGACGTTCGAGGTTAAGTAATTCTTTGGTGTTCTGCCGGTGCCTGTGGATTCAAAGGAACACGCAAAAGCACACCATTTGCTGCACAAGCTGCAGCGGAAAATGCAATTCGGGCGTCGATGGATCGGGGTATGAAACAGGCAGAAGTTATGATGAGCGGACCCGGACCGGGAAGGGACACGGCTTTACGGGCTATTCGCAGAAGTGGTGTAATCCTCAGTTTCGTACGTGACGTGACCCCTATGCCGTATAATGGTTGTAGACCCCCTAGAAAAAGACGCGTTTAACCAGTAATTAGTCACATTAAAAAAAGAGAAGGAAGGGATTTTCGTATGCTCGAAAACGAAACATCGATCTCTACCCAGAGAATTCAATGGAAATGCCTAGAATTGAAAACGGAAGGTAAGCGACTTCATTATGGTCGTTTCGCCGTATCTCCCTTCAAGAAAGGCCAAGCCAGTACTGTGGGAATTGCCATGCGTAGAGCCTTGTTGCAAGAGGTTGGAGGAACGAGCATAACGCGTGCAAAATTTTACGGAGTCGTGCACGAGTATTCCACAATAACGGGTATTTAAGAGACAATACATGATGCTTTAGTGAATCTAAAAGAAATTGTGCTTAAGAGCGATTCCAATGATATTTTGGAAGCATTTTCATCTGTAATGGGCCCTAAAGAAGTAACTGCGGGTGATACATCACTGCCATCTCGCGTAAAAGCAATTGACAATTCGCAATATATAGCTACTATTACCCAACCAATCTCTTTAAATATTGAATTAAAAATTGAAAAAAACTGTGGATATCGTATAGAAAATTCAAATGACTGCAGAGATGGACAATTTTACATCGATGCTGTTTTTATGCCTGTTCGAAATGTAAATTATAGTATTCATCTTTTTGGAAACGGTAGAGCGACGCAAGAAATATCATTCATCGAGATATGGACTAATGGTAGTCCGACACCACATGAAGCACTTAGCGAAGCTTCTAAAAAACTCATAGACTTGTCAACCCCTTTTTCGGGCATAAGGTGCAGAGACGTCTCTTTCCTTGAAGATGATGAAAATTCCTATGATTCAACGAGATCATCATTTTTGCAAGTGCAATTTGGTAACGCGTGCAACCTGGAGGGAAAGCTTTTCAAAAATATATTTATTGACCAACTGGAATTACCTGCCAGAGCTTTTAATTGTCTAAAAAGGGCCGAGATATATACAATTGCTGATTCACTTAATTACAGCCGAGAAGATTTGTCGAAAATAAAAAATTTTGGAAAAAAATCTGTGGATCAGGTGTCCAAAGCTCTGTGGGAACGTTTCTCCAAAGAATTACCCAGCAAGAAATTAGGTCTTAATCAATAAAAGTGATAGCAACCGAATCATATCTTTGTTATCAAGCAAAATTATTTTTCACGTGTCAAAGGGGAAGTTTAAAAAATACCGGAAGTGGTTGAATAATAAATAATTACGGTATATATAGAAAAAAAACGAATACTTCGAAAAGAGGTGAAAAGTTAGAGTCGGCTTTCGTCACTTCAACATAAAAAAAAGGAAAATTGAGATTTTTCACTTGAAAACAAATCAGTCTAGGGAAATATTGCTCCGTAACAATTATTCCCTAGACTGGATTCGAATATCTTTTAAATTTGTAAGAAATGGAAAAAAGATACTGAAATAGACCCAAAGTTAGGGATCCCTCGATGGGTAAAGTTGCTCCGATACCTGACCGGATGGCAGCCGCAGTGCCAATTGCGAATACTGTTGTGGCTATTGGGCGCCGAAAGGGATTTTGAAATTTATTGACATTTTCAAGGAAAGGGACGGTCAACGAACCTGCAGGTACCGACGCCATTGGGAGAACACCTAGTAATTTATTTGGTACCGTACGAAGTATTTGAAATACGGGAAAGAAATACCACTCAGGTAATATTTCCAAAGGAGTTGCAAATGGATTTGCTGGTTCACCAATCATTGATGGTTCTAAAACGGCCAGCCCCACGGTACAGGCAATGGTTCCCAAAATTACTACAGGAAATATATATGAAAGATCGTTGGGCCAAGCAGGTTCTCCGTAGTAATTATGTCCCATACCTTTAGCCAATTTCGCCCGTAAAACAGGATCGTTCAAGTCAGGTTTTTTTGTTGTTGGGATGGACTCCTCACTCCCCCATAAGAATCGAACATGGGAATTTCTTCCCATACGGCTCGAGCATATACCTCACTGCCCTATCTTGCAGGACAAGACGAGACAAAACAGGACAGGACGAGGAAAAACGCAAAAAGTAGTTATTTTGCGGCGTGGCTTCTTATCCGAATCAGCTCAATAATTTCACTTTAGAATAAAGCTTCGCGGATTATCTTGTATCTTATACGTCACGTATTGTATCATTCCTAACTTAACTTACGCGAGATACTCGAGAACTACGATCTCTATAAGATTTCAACTCGTTATGACTTTGGCCACCCATCTCTTTAGATCGTTTTTTCACCCCGGCGGCTATTGCTGCAAAAAATTGGCAACCGATACAGAAGAAATGTATGCATCGTCTCAAAAGCCGTATATGACTAAATTCCACCTAGTCTCGAATATGTGGAGAGATTTGGGGTTTGATGAGGCCTTTTAATATTTTAGGTTCGATCATGGGAAAGTTCTCCAAACAACTTTCTAAGTTCTAGAAAGAGGTTTCCACATCCAGGTTTCGATTCTTAACCCAAGAAAAGTTGGAAGGAAGACGCAGCAGCAGTATCCAACTTGATATCTGCATAGCCTACATATTTTGCGACGAGTCACACACTCCCATAATCCAAAATTTTCCTCTCAATGTCTCGTCCGTGTTATCCCGGTAGTTCGAGACGATAATTTAATCCGCCGAGTGACTTTTCATCTGTAAGTATTTGCGGCAACAGAACAACAATCTGTTTAAGGAGCAGAAGAGAGGGTCCCTATTAATATCTAGATGTGTCTTATTTGTTTCGCGCTGATTTCTCTGGATAAATTGTAAAGGACCCGGAATGCCTTGTTTACGAATCATTAGAAAATGCATCGGCGTAAAAACGGCAGTGAGAAGCGGCAATACGAAAGTGTGTAAACTGTAGAAACGAGTTAATGTGGATTGCCCGACACTCACACTTCCTCGTAATAATTCTACCAATGAAGATCCTATCAAGGGAATGGCTTCGGGTACACCTGTTACGATTTTGACGGCCCAGTAGCCAATTTGATCCCAGGGTAACGAATATCCAGTTACGCCAAAAGATACAGTTAATACGGCTAAAATCACTCCAGTAACCCAAGTCAATTCGCGAGGTTTCTTGAATCCACCTGTTAGATAGACACGAAATACATGTGGAATCATCATTAATACCATCATACTTGCTGACCAACGGTGAACAGAACGAATAAGCCAGCCAAAATTGACCTCAGTCATTGTATATTGAACCGAAGAAAAAGCTTCTGTAACAGTTGGACGGTGATAAAAGGTCATAGCAAAACCGGTAGCTACCTGAACCAAGAAGCGGGTCAACGTGATTCCCCCCAAGCAATAAAATATGTTCACATGCGGAGGAACGTATTTACTAGTGATATCATCAGCAATTGCCTGAATTTCAAGGCGCTCTTCAAACCAGTCATATACCTTAGCAAGATAGGTAAGCCTCCTCGACTCCCTCTTCGTAAACTGCACATGAAGATTTTTCTTCACACAGCTTGAACGAAAATGTTTTCTGAGAACTTTCATTTCATTGAGAAAAGCGTCAAATCTCCACCGGCGTTTTTTAACTTTCTCCTCGGTAGAAAGGGCGGAGACAGCTCTGAAAACCTCGGAAATTAAATTCGCCTCAATCTCATGTTAGCCTCTATTCCTTTATTTGAGGATCAGTAGTACTAGCGTCTTGGGAAATCTTTTCACCTTATCAACGTATCTATCCCTAAAAATGAAAAATGAAAAAGTGGAATACAATAAGTGAATGGAGGTTACTTCGTCCTAATCTGATTGGTTAAATACTTACAAAACCTTAGATTTTTATTACATCTCGATGAAATACCTCATTGGTGTCCAAAAAGACCTGATGGGCACCAAATCTTCTATCACCACTTCGGAATTACACAAACCAGTAGATGCCTCGTATATTTTCCTCTCCTTCACCTCTATAATCTGGGAAGGAACCGATTAAGAAGCATTTTATGAATAATTATTTGATTGAGCACCAAATCAATAATATCAGGTAAAAGCTTCATCACGAAACTTATACAATAAATTGGTGCAAATTAATCATAGTTTGAAACTTATCAATTTCTTGCGTTTCGGGTAGTAATTATTTATTCAACAGCTACCCGGCCAGACATCAATGGTAAAAGAACTATTGTTCGAATAAATGAAATAAAGAACTTCTTATTCATTGGATCGGATTAATTGCCACGAATCACACACCCATATTGCCAAAATAATTTTAAAATAAAAAGAAGAAGTTTACGCGATTCAACTACCTTTTCAATTTGATTTTTGGTATTTTCTTCCAAGTCCCCAGCTATTGCTGGGGCATTGGCAGGGCTCGTGGCCTTTCTACCAGCTAATCGAAATACCGTCTAATAAGACGGATGAATTATAAATTTCTAAAATAGTAACTAGAAATATGGCGAATAGAGCCATGAAAAACCCCATTAACGGAGTGGTTCCCCAACCAGGAGCAACTTTGCCATATTCTGAGTTGAGCGGTTTCAAAACCATTCCTAAAAAACTGATTCTGGGTTTACCTCTAGGAGTTTCATCAATAACTTTCGTAGCCATAGAGCCTGCTCAATTGGTTGAAATTTGCTGACTTTGTATACTAGTATACCGGGTGAGAATTAAAATCTATTGGGTCACATGGCAACGGAAACCGCAACTTTGGTCGCTATTTTTCCATCCCGTTCACTTGTTAGCTTCACCGGTTACGCCTTATATACCGCTTTCGGTCAACCGTCCGAAGAACTAAGAGATCCTTTCGAAGAACATGAAGATTAGTCAAACCGGGAGACCTTCCTTCCAAAAATTAAAAAGGAAGGTCCCTAATTTATTTCATTGATGATCTTGTCGATGACATAGAGATGTCTATTTCTATTTCATTTGTTGGAATGGAAGGATATTACTCTATTTACCCCTGTTAGGCACTTTGGGAGGTTCTCGGAAAAAAATGGCAAAAAATATTATACCTGAAGTGGCTACCAGCAGAAATGTGTAAACCAGTGCTTCCATGGATTAGGTGGTAAATTGGTGTTTTTAAAAATATCTCTCGTACTAATTGGAAGGATATTACTTCAATAAAATTTCCCTTCTTCAACTTAACTTCGAAGTGGTTAGAATTATTCAGTTAAAATAATTCATTAAATTTTGACAAAACGTATTTTTCAATCCAGTTTTTTTTTTGATCCGGTCAGTATCATTAGCTGGACTATGAAAAGAATCCTACTACTTGACTTCGACGGGATCCGTAAGAGGAAATCCTCTAAACAGCTTGTCTTCTGGTACTTGGGTCTCCCAACTTCTGGAATGCACCGAATTCAACTTGGGCGTCCAAATCAGGGTCGATGCCAGCAAAGACGTCTCTAAATAAAGTTCTTGCGCCATGCCAGATGTGACCGAAGAAAAAAATGAGAGCAAATGTGGCGTGGCCGAAAGTGAACCAACCCCGCGGACTACTTCTAAATACACCATCCGATTTTAAAGTGGCGCGATCAAATTCAAAAATTTCTCCTAGTTGGGCGCGCCTAGCATATTTCTTTACTGTGGCAGGGTCACTGAAGCTAGCACCATCTAATTCGCCACCGAAGAATTCTACGGTTACACCTACTTGCTCAACACTATATTTTGATTCCGCCCGTCTGAATGGTACATCAGCTCTTACGACACCTTCTCCATCTACCAAGACGACCGGAAATGTTTCGAAGAAGGTCGGCATACGACGTACAAACAGCTCATGTCCTTCCCTATCCTTGAAAACAGCATGGCCTAACCAACCGACAGCTATACCGTCTCCGTTGTCCATTGCACCAGCTCTAAACAACCCGCCCTTTGCAGGATTGTTGCCGATGTAGTCGTAGAAAGCCAATTTTTCTGGAATCTTAGACCAAGCTTGGGATAAACTCAGATTTTCATCTTTGCCCGAACGTATTCGTCTTTCTATTTCTTGTTGAAAATACCCCTGATCCCATTGATAACGAGTGGGGCCAAACAGTTCAATTGGAGTGGCAGCTGAACCGTACCACATGGTTCCGGAAACCACAAAAGCAGCGAAAAAAACGGCAGCAATACTGCTGGATAACACGGTTTCGACATTTCCCATGCGTAGAGCTTTGTACAACCTCTGGGGGGGACGAACACTGAGGTGAAACAATCCGGCTAGTATACCTAACACTCCTGCTGCTATGTGATGCGATGCTACTCCGCCCGGAATGAATGGGTCAAAGCCCTCAGCCCCCCAAGCCGGGTCTATAGGTTCCACCTTTCCGGTTAATCCGTATGGGTCTGAGACCCAAATACCAGGACCAAATAAACCAGTTACGTGAAACGCTCCAAAGGCAAAACAAAGTACTCCCGAAAGAAATAGGTGAATTCCAAATATTTTAGGTAAATCCAGGGATGGTTTTCCCGTACGATCGTCGCGAAACAGATCCAGGTCCCAATACACCCAGTGCCATATAGCGGCTAGAAACAACAAACCCGATAGTATGATATGAGCTGCGGCTACGCCCTCGTAGCTCCAGATACCCGCGTCCGTTGCAGTATCTCCCGTGATACTCCAACCCCCCCACGACTTCGTTATCCCGATGCGAGTCATGAAGGGAATGACGAACATACCCTGTCTCCACATCGGATCAAGAACGGGATCGGATGGGTCAAAAACAGCTAGTTCATATGAAGCCATCGAGCCCGCCCAGCCAGAGACCAAAGCAGTATGCATTAGATGCACAGAAATTAGCCGCCCGGGGTCGTTTAATACGACGGTGTGAACGCGATACCAAGGCAAACCCGTGAAAAACCCCTTTCTTGATTATTGGAGATAAATGATCACCACGTAACTTTCTTGCAATGGAAGCTCACATCCTAAAAAAGTGACATAAGGTTTGCTGTACAAAACATGTCAAAAAAGAATCTGGCTCGTGATTGGGACAACATAGGATAGGCAGGAGGAAACAGTCGATTTTTTTAATATTCGACGAAAGACGTTTTTTTATTATCTATTCCCGTTTTACCTACTAGATTGTGCAAAACACGTAGCTGTGTGGAAGAAGCCATCAACTTTTTCCCTGGAGAGGGGTGGAGACATGGATATTTTAGCATTTTTATTCCCCATGTAACAATGTAGGGATTGGTCCCATTGTATTTTGAAAATATATGAAAATATCTGGCAGAATCGTAGATCTATCGATTTATGCCGTCTTGGCCAGACGTGTTATAATGTAACACAAACTAATCTTTATCGATTAAGCTCCTGCTTACGCCGCCAATTCGGAGTTAACTGCAACACGTTTCAAGAATTTTTACATGCCAATTGGTGTTCCAAAAGTGCCCTTTCGCCTACCTGGGGAAGAGGATGCGGTTCGGGTTGATGTATAGTGCGACTCGTTAGGTATGTCGAGTCTAGTGGAACCTGTCTTCGCCACTTCGTATCCGATCGATTTGTACCTACCTCGCTTGGAATTGACTACTTTACCAGTAATCAAAAGCGTGAGAGAATTTTAATCTGCCAATGTAAGTGTTAGTTATCGGAATCCATGGCTAGTTGAGATGAACAGGTCGTCTAGGCCCCAGTCACTCGATCCCGGAAATCGATCGTAACAGAAATATGTACGAAACATTAAGCACAACAGAGATATGGCATATTTCAACAAATTGATTTTTTCGAACCCATGAAGTGCGGGAAGAAATGAAATAAAGGGATAAGATAAACACTTGTTCTATATGTGCAAGTGGTAGTCGGAATTCCCCCCTTCGGGGTAGAAGATGAGCCTAAAGATTTTTTGCATCGAAAGGCCTCAATGTTAAACAGAAATGTACTGGTGCGGGGGAGAAAATAATTTGGCACAGTCGGTGCACCAACTGCCGGTTACAACGTAGTTCAAGATGTGCAAAAAAAGGGCTAGACAAACTTGAACAAAGAAAGAAAAGCGGAATTACCTAATTTGGGCAGAATTAAAAACATGGAATGGAAGAGAGAAAATTTATCTTTTTTACTTCTTCATTCTGTTTCTGTCCTCTCTTGTAGAAGCAAGCCGCTAGAGCCGTATGTTTTCAACGATACCTATACGGTTTCATAGGGGGGGTGTTAATCGTACGAACCTACCCCGATCAACCGGCTTTATCGAGAAAGGCTTCTTTTTCTAGGTCAACAGGTCGATGACGAGATTGCCAATCAACTTATTGGTATCATGATGTATCTAAACGGGGAAGATCAGGCCAAAGATATGTATTTGTATGTAAATTCCCCCGGTGGAGCGGTATTAGCCGGAATATCTGTTTACGACGCGATGCAATTTGTTGTACCAGATGTACATACCATTTGTATGGGACTCGCTGCTTCGATGGGATCTTCCATTTTGGCTGGAGGAGAGATTACCAGACGTATAGCACTGCCCCACGCTTGGCGCCAATGATTTGTGTGGATTAGGGTTTTGCCTTCGCTAAATTTAGGTAACAGTAGCATGGCAATTAGTACTTGGCAATTTTTTCCAAACATATCCAGAAGTGAAACAGCAAAGTATTAAGAGGGTAAACGGAATCAAGAGAATTTTTTAACTCGTGTTAAATTCTCCGTCGATTAAATTGAATATATCTTAGCGTCATAAGTCATATAAAATATCATATCTACAAAATGGAGTAAAACCCCAATTCCTTTTCGGAAGAAAAAAAAATTAGGACTCGAAAGAGGTTGATTCCTTTGTCCATCGAGGGTATACACAGCAAACTTTGGGATTGCGGACACTAATAGGTGACGGAACCATCATAGTACTCTAAAAGGAAGGATGGCAGAATCCCATAATACTAATTTTCGTACCTAGTACGGCAGGAGCGAGAGGCTGATAACGAAGTGGGGGATTTTTGCGGCGCAAAGTAAATTTTGATGTCTAAATCAATTTAGGCAGGCTTTATTTATTAGCATTAAACCGCCAATTGGCTGAATTAGCCGTATGCAGAAATATCTGCTTGTACGGTTAAACTTAATCGGAATCACCTAATCAGGGTGATGATTCATCAACCCGCTAGTTCGTATTACGACGGACAAGCTGGAGAATGTGTCATGGAAGCGGAAGAAGCATCGAAACTACGCGATTGTATAACTAGAGTCTATGCCCAGAGAACTGGTAAACCCTTGTGGATAATTTCCGAAGATATGGAAAGAGATGTATTTTCGTCGGCTGAAGAAGCCCAGGATTACGGCGTCGCGGATCTCGTGGCATTGGAAAACGTTTCACGTTGAGAATTGGCTAAGTAAAAATTATTCGAAATTTATAAGTAGACTTCTTTTTTTTTCACAATCCAATTTTTTCTGTAGTTTAACGTGTGTTAGTCTAGGTAGTTATTGACCCACCCACTTAAAAGACCACTTACACGAAAGAGGATTTACAAAATTATTATCAATACCGCAAGGAATATTGTAAAGATTAATTATTAGGTGTAGAATTACGGCAAATTTTTCCGACTGGTTGATAATATTTCAAACCGAAAAAATATTCTGCGTTTTCGAGCGTGCCAACGAATCAGCAACTTATTAGAAAAGCGAGACAACTGTTGGGGAGTGGAACGAAATCCCCTGCTCTTCGGGGGTGTCCCCAACGGCGGGGGGTATGTACTAGGGTGTATGTGTGACTTGTTTGGATCGAGAACCTAAACTATTTGGAGATTTGTCCCGCAGAATAATCTACCAAATGAAGTAGGAAGAAATTCATAATCCACCTGTTTCAATGAGAAATAGCAATTCGTGGTTGAAGTCGGTGCGAACCCGATCTTCTCAATTTGGGACGGTAGAAAAAAATCGATAATATTAAAATTGAGTTATTAAAGAAGTCAAGCTGGTGGTATCAACTTTCACACTTCCCCTGCCAATTCTACCTGGGCAGTACAATTATGGGTCAGCCGTTCTGCCAACCCCCGGCATAAAATATCGCTACTATACATATGATTTCTCCTAAGAACTAGGAAATCCAATTGAAAAAGCCTTAACAGGCTGAGTCAAAAATATTGGGGATCGTGCGGACCACCAACAGTAGTTTTACTTACCCTACCTCGGGACAAGTTTAGACTCCGGTATATAGGAGGGATCCAACTGCCAAGAAAAATCGACCACGGAAACGTCGGAATCTGTAACAAATTCGGTACAACGTCTGTTTTTTTGTCCAAAAGTTTGAGATAGCGGATATCGGAATACTTACGGAAGGGAAAGCCGGAGTAGCAAAAGCCACCGGAATCTCTAATTCTCACATAAGATAGAAACGGAGAGGATAATAAAATTGCTGTGACTGGATACCCTCCTACGGAGAGCGTGAGGCAACAACTAGCTTGGGAAAGACTTGGTATGTAATGTTAGTACACTTGACAGAATAATTATAAGTATGTGTTTGGGGTTTGAAAAAATTTGATGAATTAGTTCAATAGCTATGCTTTAATGAAAGGCAGTGTGTCACGTATTTTCCTAAATTAACATTTCTAACTAGAAGTTAGTAAAGCTAGAAGTTAGTAAAGTGAAACTATTTGAAGAAGTCAAGTAACTAAAAAATCAATAGATTTTCTATTGAAAAATTGGGATTTTTATGAGGCTATACATATAATGACCAGAGTAAAACGAGGATCCGTGGCCCGGAAGTATCGCAAAAACATTCTCGATTCCGCATCCGGTTTTCGGGGGGCTCATTCGAGGTTATTTAGAACAGCAAAACAGCGGAGGGAAAAGGCTTTAGCTTGCGCTCATGTAGATAGAAATAATCGCAAAAGGGCCTTTCGCCGTCTGTGGATTGCTCGTATTAATGCAGCAGCGCGGAGAGATGGAATTACCCACAGTTCGGCGATTCACAGTTTGTACGAAAATCAAGTTTCTTTGAATCGCAAGACACTTGCTCAAGTAGCTATCTTAGATGCTGACTGCTTTTCTATGCTCGTACAACAAGTTAACAACAAGAAAATTTGATCCGTGACGGTAAATTTAAGCCTCTCCAAATCGTTTTCGACGGAGAGGCAAAGAAACCAGATCGAGTGGTAGATTTCTCACAGTGAAAAATAGAAAGGAGGGAGGAAACGGGCAGAAGGACAGACTACCTCGTAGATATCGGTTTGACCCAACGGGAGGACTACTTGGAAATGCACGTGTTCCATGGGAAATGTTTATTTTCCAAAATTTAAAATCTCCTAGAAATTAATTTTTGCAAATGATCTAATTTTCGTTATTCGAAAAGGGCAGTAAGGCCAAAATGCGGGCTCTTTTTACGGCAGTAGCTACCAAACGCTGCTGCTTTGAGGTCAATCTATTTATTCGTCTTGATAATATTTTTCCCTGCTCACTCAGGAATCGACGAAGTAGGCTCGTATTTTTGTAATCAACAGCTTCATCAGAACGAATGGACGGAGAACGTCTACGAGAAGAGTGTCTAGGTTTATTCATGATATTTTTTTGTAACTACCGATACATACCAATGTTGATATCGATTATTTTCAAACCAACCGCAAATATTTCTTACTTTTTTGATTCTTTGTACAAAGTATGCTTGTGGCAGTAGGAACAATACTTTTCCAATTCTATTCGATTGGGTGTGTTGCGACGATTTTTACGTGTAGTGTATCGCGAAATCCCTGTGGATTTACCACCAGTTTTCTTCCAAGTACAGCTTGTACATTCTAAGGCGATTGTTACCCTCACATCTTTACTTCTGGCCATAGAATCAAATGTATTCTAATTGGTTTCCTTCCTCTTTCAAAAAAGGGGGGGGGGGGGGGGGAAAGTAGATCCATAACAATATGAACGGACTACTCACGAAGTTTTGACCGATGAAGTGAGAAATTTAGACACTTTCCTTTCATCACTGACTTGAGTTATTACTATGCGTGTAACAAAACGTTAAGTTCTGTCACCCCCTCCCCACTCTTGGTCTGATTTTTACGCAGCTCCTAAAGTCAAAGTTAAAAAAATGGAAATAATAAAGCATCCGGAAAAAATCGATTTGTTTCTATTAGTGAACCAGCCAGTAAGCCAAACCATATTGTAGCTACGACGGGGGCCGTGGAAAGATATACTTTCACATGTTGCATTAGAATTCTCCTTCTTTTCAAATTTTTATTTCCCCGCCCATTTATCTTTTTCTTTATTAGTTTTATTCTCCGGAATATAACACTTTATATATCCAAATTAATTTTTACCATATTGAGAAAATGAGAATTGATTATTTCCGAGTATCTGACCCTAATGATGCCAAGTCAAGAAGCAATAGGAAAGAATAGTGGGAGTCAAAATGAGTAGAGGGGGAGCTACGACCTACCAAAAAAGAAACTCCTACTTTGGTGGTAGCCAGTATCTGTGGGAGAAGATTATAATCAATTGAATCAAATAGCGGGAAATTGGTAGCATTAATTACTAATCAAATTTAGTAGGGATGTAACGCAGCTCGGTAGCGTGTTTGTTTTGGGTACAAAATGTCGCAGGTTCAAATCCCGTCATCCCTATTTTTCATACAGGTATTAACTAGCAGGGGTGATGGTTGCCGTCCCACCCACTATATTTTTCTTTATCCCCTTTTTTGGGGGGAGAGGTCCAGTCCTTTTTTTCCCCTCGACAGACACGATGGGGAAGAAAAGTGCGGTGCTGCATTTCTCACCTCGTAAATTGAAGTGACTTCTCTCAAGAGGAAGCGCCTTTAGTTCAGTTCGGTAGAACGCGGGTCTCCAAAACCCGATGTCGTAGGTTCAAATCCTACAGGGCGTGTCTATTACCACTTACTTGAAGATTGCTTAACCGGTACGCACTGAATTTGAAATAAAAATATAACTAATTGTCGTCGCTAAAGAAGCGGTCTCCCACATCTGTTATTTGTTTCCCAAAAGAATTTTTTGGACAGAAAAAAATGGGGAGGTGGAGGGAAGGATTTGCCAGATATATTTCAATTCCTCCCCTCTCCTTTCTATTAAATTCTTATCTTGGGTAGGCCGATTCTTAACTAAATTTCATCGAATATCCAATTGGTCGCCCCGTCGGTATTGCAGGTATGCAGTTACAAATAATCCAGCTAGGGTTATCGGGATCGAGCCTAACACAATTCCGGATAGTGATGCTTCAACCATTTCAATTTGTAGATGTCTGATACAAATACTTACCAAAGTACATTTGCGCATCAACTAAGAATTAATCATTGGTAAGTGCGACGGATTAGTAAGCGCTGTCTGCGGAAGACCCTTTCTCGTTTTTACTCTCCCTCCCTTTTTTTTGGAGGGTAATAAAAAGTAAGTTGCAGAATCTGAATCTTGTTCAATCCGACAAATATAGCTAAGGTAAAACTTAGTGCGAGCATCAGAAAAGCAAAGTAGCTTAATGAAGTGAGCATATATCTGAATACCAATTTATTTAGCGGATGTGTTAGTATACAACTTTCTTGAGTAGTTTATCACCCCAAGTTCCTGAATCAAAGTTGTTTACTCAACTCTCCGCTAAGCTAGACCCAATCAGGGGCTATCTTTTTTGATATTTGAATTTTTAATTTAATTGATTTTGGTAAGTTGCCTCTTAGTGGTTCAATTCCTTCCCTGAGACTGATAGCTATGTAATAGCTCTCTTCACGTTGTTAATTGACCGTCAAGGAAATAGCTCTCCCCATTCATTCCCTTTTCTTCAATTGCGACTTTTTCGATTGAATATGTGTAAACTCAGTTGAAACCAATAATGGCCTCCCCGCGAAATCGAACAAGCATTGGGTTAGAAGGCGGAGCTAAAAAGATTTCTCCTAAGGTGTACAGGTTTACTAAATCGTTTCAAAGCCGGGCTCTATTTCTATTTTTCAATCCATGCGGTTTATGGGTTACGTCGGCGACAATTCGTTAATTAATAATTTTCCGAGTATCCACTATCGATCCCGTAGGGAGTAACCTTGCCGCATCGTACATGAAGTAGCTATACTGACCCAGTATATTTTGAGTATACCTCGGGTATAAAAGTGACAACCTAATTTTAAGGAGTTCCCGTTCATTCAAAGGTTTTTTTTGTCGATGCATTCCACATCTTTTCCCTGCATCCCTTTGACCTTTTCTACTTTATTTGGGAAAAACAATCGAGTCTTTTTAGTATTACAAGATAGATACGGAGTTAAACATGTCTGGGAATACAGGAGAGCGCCCTTTCGCCGACATCATTACTAGTATTCGATATTGGGTTATTCACAGCATTACTATACCCTCTCCGTTTATCGCAGGCTGGCTGTTTGTAAGTACAGGTTTAGCTTACGACGTTTCCGGAAGCCCTCGCCCAAACGAATACTTTTCAGAAAGCCGACAAGAAGTTCCTTTAATAACCGGTCGCTTCGACTCGCTAGAACAAGTTGATGCATTTACGAAATCCTTTTAGGAGAAACCAACGGCTTTAGATAAAACTTATCCGATTTTCACTGTTAGATGGTTGGCCGTCCATGGATTAGCTGTACCTACGGTTTTCTCCTTGGGGTCCATATCAGCTACGCAATTCATTCAGAGATAGTTTTTGGCGAGCCTTGAATCTACGACACAACCAAATCCAAATAAACAGAGCGTGGAGCCAAATCGTACAAGCCTTTATTGGGGACTATTGTCGATTTTCGTACTTGCAGTTCTATTTTCTAATTACTTTTTCAATTAGAAACTAGACAGAATTGTCTGAAAGACATCAAGATCCCAATTACTTGTGACCGTTTATGTCTAAAGTCGCGGCCGGTTAACAGATATGAAGAAAAAAAATGGGAAGGAGGCGTGGCAGATGACAAATACCACTGGAAGGGTGCCTTCGCGGTTGGTAGGTACTGTAGCCGGTACACTTGTGATAGGTTCGTCGGGCGTATTTTTTTACGGAGCTTATTCGGGGTTAGGGTCATCTCTTTGAAAACAATTGGTGTAAATGTAAATCGGTGAATGCAAATACTTTTTCTTGCCTCAATTTAGGATTAAGCGGGAAAGTTATACCGAATTCCACAAACGAAGTTTCCGTTTTTTCTTCTCTTTTTAACTAATTAAGAATAAGGAGAAGAAAAAAAATGATTTGATTCAGCCTTCTCGAACTGAAAATGGATTGATTTCACATTAGTTTTATACGACTCGATGGCTGGACGTACTATTCTTAGTGTTATTAGGACTTTACGTCACATTACGTCTTGTTTTTGAGTGAATGAGCCGGTCGATGCCCCCTTTATTTTTTTATTACTTTTATTAATCGGTGGGGTTCGAATCCGGTAACACTGATTTCTAGAAGAGTGCTTTCGATTCCACCATATGTTTTTAAACATATGATACGGCGTAAAAAAAATCAAATTTTAGTCTATAGCTCTGGAAAACTTTAGGTAAAAGACTTCATGAATAATTGGTGAGATTATTTTTAATTTTTTTTTAATACTTTATATTGACGAACCTGAATACGGGGTTTTCATTTCCAGTATCTTTCTTCTATCATTTATAGTGACGGGTAAGTAGTCCATATAAATTTTTATTGTTAATATATTGACTTCATTTCTATCGTGGTATCTCTCGATTACTGATTTGAACTTGTTGTAGTCGAGTTAATAACATGAACGAAAAAAAAATCGATTGCGCCGGGGAACCCCTCAAATAACCTCGAGAGTGTTGGTGGTGCCGACCCCACCAACACTCTCGATTCCACCGATGCCTTCAACTCAAATTGTCCGTTAGGTATGACTAACCTTGCCTCTCAAGCCGCCCCCCCCGTTTGTTTAAACACATGTGTGTGAATTAGCTTACTGCTAGCCCTTACATATCACGCCGGAACCATTGAGTCACAAAATGAAAAATCAAATTTTTTTTACACCCACTAAAACAATGAGTAAGCTGCGAGGGGGGGGGGGGTCCCGAGGAAGAGTGTGTAATCAGAAATTCATTTCTGCTAACTGAACTTTTTCAAACTGCTTTTTCTTAAGCACAAGAAAGATCTGTGCTAAAACAACCGACGCAAAGAAAGCTAGGAGACCTTGAACCCTCAAGGGGTCTTGTAGTACGATTTCTACTTCTCCTTGACCAAATCCGCCAACATTGGGGTTATTAGTCAACGGCTGATCTGCTTTGACGAACTCACCTTCCGAGACAATGAGTTCGGGGCCAGGAGGTACAACATCAATTGCGTCACGACCTTCAGATGACTCCTCGATGGTAATTTCGTACCCACCCTTTCCCTCTTTTCGAACAACCCTTTTTATCCTTCCCGTCGCTGAAGCGGTATAAACGGTGTTGTTACTTCTGCTTCCATCCGGGTAAATTTGTCCCCTCCCCCTGTTCCCCCCTACATAAATAGGGTATTTTAAGAAATGTGCCTCTTTATTAGTGCCGGGGTCTGGTGATAAGACTGGGAATACAATTTCGCTGTATAACTTGCCCGGTAATGGGCCTACCACAATTATATTGTCTTTGCCGGGTCGATAACTTTGAAACGATAATTTTCCTAATTTTTCTTTCACTTCGGTTGGAATGCGATTAAGAGGAGCTAGTTTAAATCCTTCGGGTAGAATGAGAACGGCGCCTACATTAATTCCCCCCTTTTTTCCATTTGCCAGTACTTATTTTATCCACGTGTCGTAAGGAATCTTAACAATTGCCTCAAATACAGTATCGGGAAGAACGGATTGCGGAACCTCGATATCAACGGTTTTTTTGGCTAAATGACAATTGGCACATACAATACGACCTGTGGCTTCACGTGGATTTTCGTAATTTTGTTGCGCAAAAATCGGATATGCATTTGATACAGACGGACAGCTTAATTCGCCAAAACTGATCAATACTGCAAGTGATAGAATCCACCATTCTCTCATCCATTTATTTCTAATTGTTGGTTGCATAAGTCGATGATTAGTCTTAAATATTTGTACAGACGGACTGTGATGTGACGTTGCGTAATGCCGATACGATAAGTCTATTCTTTTTCCAATTCTTTACTTATCTACATTCCCTCTATAATGAATGGAAGGGGGGGGGGGAAATCAAATGAGGAGCGGGGATAGCTTGCTAACTAGAAATTTAGACGAATGATTGTCATTCACTCATTGTGTGGTAAGTCGCTACAATCGAAGGAGATGTTCGATTCAAATGACGAGAGATCCAATATTTAAACGGCGTATCCAAAATAACTGGAAAGGTTGAGACAAAGCGAGGAATTACATATTTATTGGGAGTTAACCCAAAATGTTCAAAGAGGGACTCTACTAGTATTTCCCAACCGTGGGGCGAGTGAAATCCTAAACATAAATCAGTCAGTAAAAGAATAGAAAACGCCTTCATTGTGTCATTCAAACTATAGAATAACTCTTGAATCCAGGAATTTGAAACCGCAAGTCTCTTTCGCCCCAATATAACAATAAGAAATGAAGTAGCGATGCTAATTGTGTCGGTTGCTAACTGCAGCAATAGCTGAATATTTGGTTCGTCATACATCATAGCTAATCGAGTACTTTCGTCACGTGCATCCGCGTCAAAATTTTGCAACTGCGTATCTACCAAATTGCCGATCACATCGTCTAACCAGATTAACGCCTCTACTTCTCGCAGCTGTCTCAAAGCCTTTTCTTCTTGAAACGGGTTTAGAAATACTTGAATTTGAAGTATGTTCCACCAACCCCTAATCCAGGGCTCTAAAAACCAATTTTCTATAGCGACTCGAAGCGAAAGGGGAAATAAAAAAAAGAATCCGACGTATCGGAGGGAAACCGAGGCTTGGTTCTTGGTTAGATCGAAATCGTTTTGTACTAATAGACCTGATCGATTTGTCAATTCCGCCTTGAACCTGGATAAGGTCCGAGTTACAGACCGAGGTACTAAACTAATTGACTCGTAAGCTACTGAACTGTGACGAGAAACCGCTAATTCGCAATGAAGCGATTCTTCAATCAATTTCTTCTTAGTTTGAAATGGATAGATTTGTCTGGAACAAAGTTTTCGTCGAAAATAAAAATCATTCGAAGTTGCTTCGATCCAAGCTAATTTTCTATTCATTTTTTCCAGATTATTCAACTTGTAATAAATAGACCTATTTGCAAAGGCAGAATTGCCTTCGAGTTCATATTCCGATAAACCACTGACTCCTTCTCCTCCATCACTCGCTTCATTAGCCATGTAATAATTAGAATGAGATCCCGGAGATCTTTTTTGGGGAATCGGCATATCTAAAAGCTTGTGCGGAAGCGGATCTAAACAACTTTCTACCGGATAATCGTTTGCATAATGGAGATAGGATCCGCGGCGCTTCGCCGAAAACGACGGAAGGGGCTTTGTCCAAGAAAAAATCCTTGAATACCTTCGGATTCCCAAAATAAATAGGCTAAATCTGTGTTCCAGAAGACTGCAACATATTACATATCTAGATTTGTTGGAGACCATAGTTTTGAAAACTGCTTGGGCCCGTGATGAATCCCCCGCTATTGAGGAAAATGACTTCAGTTGCGTAAAAAAAAGGGAATCAGGCTGCAGATGCTTACTAGCTTCATAAGCTCTATCCGAAGAACGACGTGGGGTATTAAAAAACCACCGAAGAATTTTCCGTTTCCAATGACACGATTTCATATATTAATTACCCATTAACCAAAAAGGAAAATTCGCGAAATAGGAGACTTGTCGGAGAGAAATCTTTGTTTCGTAATTAAGCTATATCTTATTCTTCTAGAACCTCTCCAAACTTCTTTTTTTTCTCCCCCGGTGTCCCTTATGATTTTGCATTACACTACAAAAGATCCTTGCAAAAAATCTGTTTAGGATAAATTTCAAAATCCCTCGATTGAAACACGCAGGAAGCGAGCAAGTTCGGCAGCTTTTTCTTCCATATTCTCGAGAGTCGAATTTTCGCCGATTCTCATTAAAGGGATACTTCGCCGACCCCGTACCTTTAGATATAGAACCCGACTTGGAAAAAAACCTTCTTGATTTTTTAAACCAACTGCTTCAATATCTCCCAGTATGAGTCGAACACGAATACGACGGTTTTTTCCGGGAAAGCCCCAGCGAAAGATGGAAGAAATACCCTCCCTCTTATCGAAATAGTTGTATCCGCCCCCCACGTTCCAAAAAACAGTACACCACAGATACAACCCGAGGAACAGGCCGGCGATCCCATAGAAGCACATTACAAGACCTTGTGGAATAAAAGCAATCTGTTTGGACGAAAGTCTGGGGATCAAATCTTCGCCGATGCAACTAGAAAACCCCACCAGCAAGAAACCTGTTGCGCCGCAAACGAGGATACAGGCCCAACACGAATTTGCAAAAGTACGCGATCCTTTTATGAATTCTACTTGGATCCATTTGGGGCGGGAACTCATCATTATTTCCTCAAATTGCGTAATAAATGGATTTGGATTAATTTCACCGCCGGATTGACTTATCTTTTCTTTACCTTCTGTTTTGCAGCTTATTTTTTGTTCCCATTTATGTTTTATGAATCTGCATCCGGTCATAAAGAGCTGAGTTGCAGCTCAAGCCTGTAGGCAAGCAACTCTCTAAATTAGAAGTGAAATATTTTAGCTTACTAACAAATAATCAATCTATATCTCAATTCTACAGGAAGTGGGAATGAGACATAGATTGTGACAATATTACCAATAGTATTGGACTACCGGGAAAATCAAGCGAGGGTATTCTCAACGAAAGTCACTCCGATTAGGTTTTGGCTAGAAGTAGATATTTAATTCAATTCAGGAATGGAAAACCCACTAAATTTTAGTTCATTTTAAGAAAGAAATATATTACAAAATTTCATCTTGTTCTATATACAAGAACAGAGAAGCCATTGCAACTGCTGGAAGCAACAAACCTACTAGCGGTACGAAAATGGAAGGTAGATAAGATGCTGTCATAGTGAAATTGCCTCGCAAGAAAAAGTATTTATACAACAATGTATTTCCGTCCCATTACTCCTTCTAGTATTTAATGATATTCTTTCTGCTCCATAAAAGAAAGGGGCTTCTAATCTGAAAAACTAATCTAATTAGAATCTTTCGTCTCACAGAATTTTTCGTGGAGAAAAGGAGTGCACCGACATAAAGAGAGCACCCCGCGCTTTACTTTTTTCTTTTCTTGGTGAAAAGATGAAATGCGGATCTACGAGAAGCAGGACAAATAAAATTCGGAGCAAATGAAATTTTCTCTATTTCTATTCTCAATTTTTATTGTAAGGAACTGATAAGTAAAGCTCAAAAATTTCGCTCAAAACACCCTTCAAAAGATTACGCGGAACGATTGAATCGAGTAGCCCATTATCAAATAAAGACTCAGCTGCTTGAAAACCATCAGGTATCTTCTGACGCGATGTTTATTCAATTACCCTTTTACCGGCGAATGCTATATAGGCTTTAGATTCGGCAATAATTATATCTCCCAACATTCCAAAACTGGCGGTGACACCACCCGTAGTTGGATAGGTAAGAACGGATATGTAAAGCAATTTCTTTCGAACCTGATGGAGTTGCAAAACGGAAGAGATTTTAGCCATTTGCATCGAGCTCAACGTCCCTTCCTGCGTACGCGCTCCCCCAGAGGCACAAATCAAAACTAGTGGCAGAAGCCTTTGTGTGGCATATTCAATTAAACGAGTAATTTTCTCACCCACTACGGAGCCCATACTTCCGCCCATGAGATGGAAGTCCATAACACCAGGTGCAATAAGTGTTCCATTCGGATATCCTATACCTGTTTGAACAGCATCGGTTAAACCCGTCTTTTCTTGGGAAATAAGTAGACGATTCTCATGAGAATCCTCGTCGGAGAAACTTAAAACGTCTCTTGCGGCCATATCTTCATCCATGGGGATCCACGTGTTGGGGTCAATTAGAAGTTCGATCCTTTCCATACTACTCATTGAAAGGTGATAACCGCGTTCTTCACAAACACTTTTCTTCTGTTTCAAAAATTTTACATGAAGCATATTTCCACGGTTATCACACCGAGCCCATAATCCCTTGTTCGCATTAACGTTTATTCGTCTATCTCTTTCACTTGGGGCGGAACTTCTCGTAGCTTCTTCGAGAAAAGCCCCGATTAAGCCACCAAATTTTCGCTTATCTTCGAACCAATTTATTACAGACGTAAAAATCTCCTCATTCGTTTCTTTAGCTCATGTAACAAACAAATCCCAAATTTATTTATCGAGGCGGCAAAGTCTTTGTCCAGTTGAAGCGGGTACTAGCAAATCGGGACCAACTCCAAGTTCATCGGCAAGACAAAATTGGAGATTGACTAATTATCTACCGAATCATCCATATTTTAGGTGTTTAATTTCGATTATCCAACGAGGCGAATAAAACAATATTTAATATTGTGAAATCACGCATGATGAAATTGGACGAAGTTGAATGACCCAGTGAATTGTTGGGTGTAGCATCAGGCTGCTAATCTCGATCTCGTAGTTTTTTCATATGAATTGGTGGGGATTCGAACCCTCGGATTTGCGATTAGAAAACACGCGCTTTCCTTCATTTAGCCACCAATCTTGTTTTGAGGTACCAAGAGTATCGGGAAAAAAAAAATTATTTCCCAATACTCCTAGTATCAGTATGTCTCAGAATCGTTTCTAAACAGGTGCCGGAGCAAAGAACTTTGAAAAATCGCACTTATTTATAATGTATCAATTGTATCGAATTCAAATTTGATTGCTTTCCATATTTCGCATGCGGCAGCCAATTCTGGACTCCACTTACTAGCTTCACGGATGATTTCATTACCTTCACGAGCGAGGTCACGGCCCTCATTACGAGCCTGTACGCAAGCCTCTAATGCGACTCGGTTAGCCACGGCACCGGGTGCATTTCCCCAAGGGTGTCCCAATGTTCCCCCGCCGAATTGTAGAACAGCGTCGTCCCCAAAAATTTCAGTTAAGGCGGGCATGTGCCAGACATGAATACCCCCTGAAGCTACTGGGATTACGCCTGGCATTGATACCCAATCTTGGGTAAAATAGATGCCACGTTTGCGATCCTTTTCAATAAAATCGTCACGGAGTAAGTCGACAAATCCCAAGGTGACTTCTCGTTCACCTTCTAATTTGCCCACTACAGTTCCGGCATGGATATGATCTCCACCGGACATGCGTAATGCTTTGGCTAATACACGAAAATGCATACCGTGATTCCGTTGTCTGTCAATGACAGCATGCATTGCTCGGTGAATATGAAGAAGTAGTCCATTGTCTCTGCAGTAAAAAGCTAAGCTGGTATTTGCGGTAAACCCTCCCGTCAGGTAGTCATGCATGACAATTGGTGCACCCAATTCTCTAGCGAAAGCAGCCCTCTTCATCATCTCTTCACATGTACCTGCAGTGGCATTCAAGTAATGCCCCTTGATTTCGCCCGTTTCAGCCTGAGATTTAAAAAGGGCTTCCGCTACGAATAAGAATCGATCTCTCCAACGCATAAACGGTTGGGAATTCACGTTTTCATCATCTTTAGTGAAATCAAGTCCACCACGAAGGCATTCATAAACTGCTCTACCATAATTCTTGGCAGACAAGCCCAATTTTGGCTTAATTGTACATCCCAGTAGGGGACGTCCATATTTGTTTAGTTTATCCCTTTCCACCTGAATACCATGAGGGGGTCCGATAAAAGTTTTGGAATAAGCAGGAGGAATTCGTAGGTCTTCCAGACGCAGAGCGCGTAGGGCCTTAAATCCAAAAACATTACCTACAATAGAAGTCAGCATATTGGTAACGGAACCTTCCTCGAATAAATCCAGAGGATAAGCTACGTATGCGATATACTGATTTTCTTCCCCAGCGACGGGCTCAATATCGTAGCAACGACCCTTGTAGCGATCAAGACTAGTAAGTCCGTCTGTCCATACCGTGGTCCATGTACCCGTAGAAGATTCGGCAGCTACTGCAGCTCCGGCTTCCTCAGCCGGTACTCCGGGTTGGGGGGTCATTCGGAAAGCTGCTAAGATATCAGTGTCTTTGGTCTTGTATTCGGGAGTGTAATAGGTCAATCGGTAATCTTTGACACCAGCTTTGAATCCAACACCTGCTTTAGTCTCCGTTTGTGGCGACATGAGTTTGTTCCTCCCTATGACTGAAATAGTAAATCTTGTAATGACGAGATCTGCTCGGCATAGATAGAGTATTTGGACGTGAGCCGTTAAGTGGGTTTTAGTAGTTCGACCTACGCACGATACTTATACCTTTTGAGAATCCACTTCGGGAATGGAACATTATTATTTTACATCGCACCCCATGCGGGGTGCAACTAATCACCACGGTTTTTTGCATAAATTGCCAAAGAAGGATCACTCCGCCTCATCCCAATACATTGACTCGGGAATCCGTTCGTGGTTAGACTGGTCCGTGAATTACGAACTAACTAAGTGTTGGTCCCCCATGTCTCAAGATCTGTAAAAAGAAAAGATGCATGACCCAATAACAAAAATTCAATAGATGGAGCACCGATTTTGTGATTATCGGAGTCGTGTGAAAAAAAAAAAGCTCTTTCCAATTGCCGACCCCTTCCGTTGCCTTATTTCTTTTATCTATAGCCACATCTGCAAATTGGAGAAGGAGAAGGGAAAGTCAAGTTGAAAATAGAATGGGTGAACCTCTACTATCACCGACCACTCGGCGTTGAAATACCAAATACTTCTACCGATTCAGCAATTAAATAAAGAAAGCACACCGAAACAGTTACGAAAACCAGTTCTCTCCTTTTCGAAATTTCTGAATTGGTGGAAAAAAACGTGGGGTACATTACTCAGATCATTGGACCAGTATTGGATGTGGCTTTTTCTCCGGGGGAAATGCCCAATATCTATAACTCCCTGGTAGTCAAAGGAAAAAACTCGGCGGGCCAGGAGATTAATGTTACTTGTGAGGTTCAACAATTGTTAGGTAACAACGAAGTAAGAGCCGTAGCCACGAGTGCCACAGATGGTTTAATGAGAGGTATGGGCGCTGTTGATACGGGAGCCCCTCTTAGTGTTCCCGTTGGTGAAACTACTCTCGGACGAATATTTAATGTCCTTGGTGAACCTGTAGACAATCTGGGTCCTGTTCGGAATAGTACAACATTTCCAATTCACAGATCCGCCCCGGCATTTACTCAATTGGATACCAAGCTTTCGATTTTCGAAACGGGGATTAAAGTTGTGGATCTTTTGGCTCCTTATCGTCGAGGTGGGAAAATTGGTTTATTTGGGGGCGCCGGAGTTGGGAAGACAGTTCTTATCATGGAATCGATTAATAATATTGCGAAAGCTCACGGAGGTGTATCTGTATCTGGCGGGGTAGGAGAACGTACGCGTGAGGGTAATGACCTCTACATGGAAATGAAAGAGTCAAAAGTTATTAATGAACAAAATATATCAGAGTCAAAAGTGGCTTTGGTTTATGGTCAGATGAATGAACCACCGGGAGCTCGCATGAGAGTTGGCCCAACCGCTCTAACAATGGCGGAATATTTCCGAGATATTAATAAACAAGATGTACTCCTATTCATTGACAATATCTTTCGCTTTGTTCAGGCGGGGTCGGAGGTCTCAGCACTACTCGGCAGAATGCCTTCTGCTGTGGGTTATCAGCCAACCCTTGGTACAGAAATGGGATCACTGCAGGAAAGAATTACTTCCACCAAGGAGGGGTCAATAACTTCCATTCAAGCTGTTTATGTACCTGCAGATGATTTGACTGACCCAGCCCCTGCTACAACATTTGCACATTTAGATGCTACAACTGTGCTTTCAAGAGGTTTGGCAGCGAAAGGTATCTATCCGGCCGTAGATCCGTTGGATTCGACTTCAACTATGTCACAGCCTTGGATTGTAGGTGAAGAGCATTATGAAACGGCACAGGGGGTTAAGCAGACTTCGCAGCGTTACAAAGAACTTCAAGATATTATAGCTATTCCTGGATTAGACGAGTTATCCGAAGAGGACCGTTTGACGGTAGCTAGAGCTCGAAAAATAGAGCGTTTCTTATCGCAACCTTTTTTTGTGGCGGAAGTTTTCACCGGTTCTCCTGGAAAATATGTTAGTTTACCAGAAACAATTAAGGGATTTCAAATGATTCTTTCCGGAGAATTGGATAATCTTCCCGAGCAAGCTTTTTATCTAGTTGGCAATATTGACGAAGCCGCGGCAAAGGCCGCGGCTTTACAGGCGGGGGGTCAATGAGAAGTATGGCATTGAGTCTTCGTGTAATGGCCCCTAATCGAATAGTTTGGAATTCTAAGGTATGGGAAATTATTCTATCTACAAGTAGTGGTCAAATTGGTATACTACCTAACCATGCGCCCCTTCTCACAGCTTTGGATATGGGGGTCTCAAAAATACGTAGTGATGGGCAATGGTCCGCAATGGCACCGATGGGTGGCTTCGCCATGATAGATAATAATCGGGTAACAATATTAGTCAACGAAGCCGAGAGAGCTAGCGAAATTGATCCTGACGAAGCTCAAAAAAGTTTTCAGACGGCTCAGGCCGAGTTAGCTAAAGCAGAAGGTAAAAAAAGAGTAATAGAAGCCAACTTAGCATTTAAACGAGCTAAAGCAAGATTAGAAGCTTCAACTACCGTTTAGTCCGGTTTTTATGAGCCCGATATTGATATTATTGATCTGTCGCTAGAATCCCATATTCTACTAGTACTGTGGTGCCACGCGTGCAACACGTCTTGCGCACAGTGAAACTTATTAGGTACCGATTAAATACCAATGTCACGGTATCTAATAAGTGTTACCTACTATTGGGTTCGAACCAATGACTCTCGCCGTATGAAAGCGATACTCTAACCGCTGAGTTAAGTAGGTCGCGGCAACTTTTCCTTATCCTAAATGATTCTCATTTAACAGGGTGTGTCATTTGCATATCTATCTGTAGAGATAGATATAGATATGGATTTATATAGACATATCTATTATACCTCTAAAAAATAGTTGGAAGCAAGTTCACGTTATATCAGCAGAAATTAGTTGGTTCCACACTTCCTACCTCAATCGATTGACTTGACAGAAGTGAGTTATTACAGATAAACTATTTGTTAAGTGAGCAGTTTTATCAAGGGCTATAGCTCAGCGGTAGAGCGCCTCGTTTACACGTGCGCCGATGTTTTTTTTTGAAGATTCGTCGAAACCTAACGACTCATGCAAAAAAACTTTGCGTGACATATTTCTGTCTTACTTCTCCCTCCCATGAAAGAACAATAGCATGACAGATAAGTCGACTACAAATCGATATCCAAAAGTTGATATGGTGGATAATTGGTTTATCCAATGCTAGAATGGGTTGGACAACACGAGAGCCCAAACAAAATCTCTTCCTCGTCTCACGAACTTTAGGGTGTAGGAAGTGTCGCGAAACTAGCTTCTCCAAGCGACAGAGACTATTTTGGATCGTGCAAAATGGATCTTTACCCAACAAGGGCAAACCTGTGTCAACACGTAGTCAATAATCTTTAAAAGATACTTCGGGATTGCTTAATCCAATTCTTCTTTATGTAGTTCCTTTAAACTATCCAATTCGAAGGAATACTTGGAAAAAATTGTTCGGGCACACGGAACCACCTCTTTCCATTTATCTTTGAAACAAAAGTTGGTATATCAGCGCTTGTTTGTTTCCAATTGGATTGGAGAGCAGTTGATTAAAGAGCCCGATGCCGCAAAAGCGGCATGTTGGGTTCAACAAGCAGTTCAAGAATTTTTTCATATTCCGATCTGCATAACCGAGAGTGTCTACGGTTCGAATCCGTATAGCCCTAACTTAACTAACTATTCTTGAAAAAGAATAAATCAAGAATACAAAATCATTGGGGTAGCGGAATCTACTCAATCAGTCTGAGTCGTCTATCATCATCTATTCAAATAGTTAATTTATTCAATCTGATCCATTGAATCCCCTCCTTCCCTCATTGTTAACCATAAAAATAATTTGATTCAATTCATTTATGTGGTTAGTAATCAATTGAGTGTGCATGCAATTGACTCGGGGATACTAGGTATCCCAGTATATTTTCTTTTTCAAAAAGAGTGAGATTATCTCATCTCTCTGGCTCGTCTTTAATTTAGTAATTACTAGCTTTAGTAGTTATTAACAAAAGCGGGCTGCAATTTCAATTCACTTCTCCGGAGAGGTTTTAGGTGTTAAACCTTTTGTAGTCTATTGAGGCGGTGACTGTCGAGACGAAAGGAGTTTGTGGATGTTTTTGTTTCACCAATATGACTCTTTCCGGATTTTTTTGTTAGTATCTATATCTATTCCATTTTTGGCCTTTTCGATTCCCAGGTTTATTGCTCCCACTCGGAAAGGACCGGAAAAGTTAGCAAGTTACGAATCAGGTATTGAGCCAAAAGGAGACACTTGGATTCGATTTCAGATACGTCATTACATGTTTGCCTCGGTATTCACGGTCTCCGACGTTGAAACCGTATTTCTCTATCCCTGGGCTATAGCTTTCGGGAATTTGGGCTTATTTGCTTTCATTGAAGTGATTGTTTTTATATTTATACTAGTCGTCGGCTTGGTTTATGCATGGCGAAAAGGAGCATCAGAATGGTCTCAACTTCCGAACATTCAGGTGAATTTGAGAAAAGTAAAATCGAATACGAAAGTGAAGACGCTTTCCCCAATTCAGTGGCACGGTTGCCTCTTCAGCAAGGTGTGTCAGATTCAATTTTTTTGGCTAGTATCAATGATTTTTCTAACTGGTCGAGATTATCCAGTTTATGGCCACTTCTATATGGCACCAGTTGTTGCTTCATCGAATTTGCTTCCCTAATTGGTTCGCGATTTGATTTTGACCGATACGGCTTGGTACCTAGATCCAGTCCGAGACAAGCAGACCTAATTGTAACCGCCGGTACCATAACAATGAAAATGGCCCCATCTTTAGTAAGACTATATGAACAAATGCCTGAACCGAAGTATGTAATTGCTATGGGAGCTTGCACCATTACAGGAGGCATGTTTAGTACAGATTCCTACAGTACCGTTCGCGGGGTAGACAAATTAATTCCTGTCGATATTCATTTGCCGGGTTGCCCGCCCAAACCCGAAGCTATCAATGATGCTGTGACGAAACTGCGTAAGAAAATTGCTCGAGACAGTTTTAAAGAACGAGCGTACTGCCCTACCCGAGCGAAATACTTTAGTCTAAGTCATCAACTTTGTTTTATACCAAGCTCGCATACTGGAAAATACAATTGGGAAATACAGAATTGCGATACAAATTTGGTGCTAACCAATTCTCCAGAAAATTTGGAGAAATTTGCAAATGAGTACGATGATTCAATATCAGCAAATTGAGGATTAGTTTGACTTATTTTGCGGGATAAGTGAAAATAGAGAGGTATTAACCAATATGAACACCGTTGATATTGATAAGTTTAATTTAGAGACGCGGGGTCGATTATCTGTCTGGTTAACTAAACACAAGTTTTCACACCGACCTTTAGGCTACGATTATAAAGGTGTCGAGATTTTGCAGATCAAGTCGGAAGAGTGGTTGTCTATAGCTGTTGCCTTATATGCTTATGGATTCAACTACCTACGATCTCAATGTGCTTACGACGCAATACCAGGAGGGTCTTTAGTCAGTGTGTATCATTTAACTCAGATGCAAGACCACTCAGATCAACCCGAGGAGATATGTGCAAAAGTCTTTGTTTCAAGAAAAAATCCTCAAATACCTTCGGTTTATTGGGTTTGGAAAAGTGCTGATTTCCAGGAACGTGAATCTTATGACATGTTGGGAATAATTCATCGGGGACATCCGTACCTTAAGCGTATACTAATGCCCGAAAGTTGGATCGGCTGGCCTCTCCGGAAAGATTATGTGGTACCCAATTTCTACGAGTTACAAGATGCCTATTAGATTGCGTATAGATTGCATAGAAATAAGAAAACTTAGTCTTATAGCTTCTCCCCGCTGAACCCCTCATCCGATTTTTGCCAAAGCTATTTCCCCGGGGTAGCTCAAATGACTCACCTAGTTGTGAAAAATTTTACGTTACGGGTTTCTCCCTAAAATAGCCTTTTCCAGGGGAATTTTTTTCCTATCGGTATCGATTCAAACAATTTTTTTTTTTACCCATTATTTGGGTGCAACAATTTTTTATTACTTGCCAGGAACCAGATTTGAACTGGTGACACGAGGATTTTCAGTCCTCTGCTCTACCAACTGAGCTATCCCGGCTAACTTTTTGAGGGATACAACTGTTTTGGAAACGAAACGGGTTAGGCAACTTCGCTTTTGGGTTTTTGCTTACTCAATCAAACTAGCAATCCTGTTTCTGCTGACTTGTATCATGCTATCTGGAAGAAAATAAAAGCCGAGGAAAAAACTTAAGATCGATTGAGCCATTCAGATATTTGAACTGCCTGAATGGCTCATTTACAAAACGTCTTGCTAAATTGAAACAAAAGGTTGAATATGGTTTCCAAAATTTTCTTTTGATCGCCAATAAATATAATATATCAGTTGGATTTAATTGGGATAAAATAGTTTAAGTGTCTTGCTGGGGATAGAGGGAGTTGAACCCTCACGGTCAAAACCTGCGGATTTTCTTTCTACTGCAACTTGCGTCGCTACTAGATTACTAGTAACTGCGTAGAATGGGGCTCTATCTTCATTCGCGAGAAAAGCATTAGTTGCTACCAACTCATTCACATTCATTGGTAAGTATCCGTAGGAATGTAATGAGATCTTAGAACAGGTGGGGGTGGGGAAGATGCTGGAGTGAACCAACAGTAATGAGATAAGATAGGAAAAGTTAACTTAGCACCCGATCAATTGGTGAGGTGGAGTATTGACGTGATTTTACAAATGAATACTTCCTCCAAACTGCGTCCAATGAGTCCGCTTACAAAGATTGAAATCCCCTCTTCTCAACTCCACTTCAGCTTCTTCACATACTTCATTTCATGCGGTCAACCATATAGAACAGAACGATCAGATATTAGGTTCTTTCAAAAATTAGTTACTAATAGTTCGTTCGTTAGAATAACTCCCTTCGAGTCTCTGTACCTATCTCGCTTTATTGACCCAATCAATATTTTATAAGATGGAACGAGATTTGGCTCAGGATTGCCTGCTAAATAATCCTAGGTTTCCCTGAATCTGGGAGCTGCCACTTGATACGTCTCCATATCTAGGCTCAATCCGATTGAGTCCGCTGCGTCTACCATTTCGCCATATCCCCACTTTTAAGCCCCAACGAACTGAGAAGGAAAAGACCTAGATATTTAATCACTCCCGCTATTTTTTAAACTTGAAAAGTTTTGGTGCACTTGTACTTAATAATTTATTTTATTGATTCCATTCCATCCGCGTAAAAGGTTCTAAAATGAATGCAGGAAAACTAGCGCGTATCTAAAAATACACACACGTTTAAGCATTTTACCTCTTCTGCTTTCACAACCAACATTGCGCTTCTTTTTATTCAGTCTCGCTTTTCACTTGTTAGGAGGAAAAATGTGTGTAATACACATTGTCGATTGAGAGTGACTTGTATTTCAAGTTTTTTTCTTTCCACTATTAAGATAAGTATATATGAACATACTACTTGAGGCAATACATCTGTCACATGAATACATTTGAGTTTCCCTCTAGAACTTTTATGTAAATACATTTATGTAAATGTATATGCTACAATGTTTTCATTTCGTTCGGTACAAATTTCTAGATGCGCAAGTAGTTAGTTTAGTTTCCGTTTGCCCTCCCCCTCACCTCTCCGTTCAAATGGTTCTACTGAATCGAAGCGGATATTTATCAGTTTCTATCCATATGTTATGATTTTCACAGATATTAGTTTTGATCAATTTCTATCGAATTCAGCGGTGGAGATACATAATATCTCCGAGCTGATCCCAGAATTTTTTTTTCTCATTTAGAAAATTTTTATTTTATAGAAAAGGAGTTTTTACGTCTCGCTTTCGAGGACCTCGTTTGAAATTGATGCGTCGGTTGAAAAATTTACCAGGCCTTGCGGGTAAAGATAATGCGTCCAACTTGGGGGAATTTCGAGTTGCTGGTGACCCATCAGCTTCGAAAAAAATCTCTCAATTCTGCGTGCGTTTGGAGGCCAAACAGAGATTACGTCTCAATTATGGATTGACGGAACGCCAATTACTCAAATACGTTCGTATTGCTAGAATAACTAGGGGTTCGACAGGTCAAGTACCGCTGCAACTGCTTGAGATGCGTCTGGATAATGTAATTTTCCAGTTAAACATGGCTTCCACAATTCCCGCTGCCCGACAACTGGTTAGTCACAGACATATTTTAGTGAATCGTCGTATTGTGGATATACCAAGCTACCGATGTAAACCTAAGGATATTATTACTATTAGGAACCGACCAACTTCATATAATGCAGTGAAAAGTGAGTCTTTCGGAAGGGACGAAGTACCGGATCACTTGACTCTGTCGATCTCACAAACGAACGAGCCAGCAGGATTAATCAATCATATGGCCAACCGGGAATCCGTCAATTTGGATATAAATGAATTGTTAGTTGTTGAGTATCACTCCCGAAAAGCTTAACCTAATAGAATGAGTTTTCATCCGATTTAACCAAATACTTTGAAGATTCTTACTGCGAGAATACCCTCAAAGGATTCAGAATGAGAAATTAAGAAGCAGATAAAGAAGTAGAAAAGCGTAAAAATCTTTTTCATCTCTCTTTAGTCGTTTTAGTAAAGAATGGAAAGTTTACCTTTGTAAAGTAAAATTTTTCGATCTCAGATAAGTTGATTTGGCTAACGATATCGCTTTATAGTTCTAGTGATGCGCTATTTAAACGCGTCTAACGTTGAAATGGGGGAGAGAATTAGACTCTCTTGTTTTTGATTAATTAGTCTTTCAACTTCTCTCTTTTCAGGAAACGAATGAAAACTCCTACTCCAAATCAATCTCTTCCAAAATAGCTATTTAACTAGATTTTGGAAGAGAGAAAAAAAGATATCCAGGGTAAGAATAATAATGTCGATAGGAGGGAGAGGGATTCGAACCCTCGGTAGATAAAAATCTACGTAGCATTTCCGATGCTACGCCTTAAACCACTCGGCCATCCATCCCTCCCAGGGCTGATATCTTTCAGCAGTGAAACATCCAAATTTATTTTAGGACTTCAGGCGGTGAAGTGACAAGTAATTTGCGGGTATCAGTTGTCAATAACTATCCTTCAAAATAAAGATGAGACAGAAAGAAAGTGTTTGACACAACTTGTCACTTCACCATTTCTCTTTCCCAACCTGCTATTCGAAAAGAATTATTCCTTCTCTTCCTTCGCAATCTCAATTAGGCGACTAGTAATAGGTAAAGTGATAAAAAGAAAACAAGGAGTTAAATTAGATTACGCCTAGGTCGCAGAAAAATGATAATTTTATCGATAAAACTTTCACAATTCTAGCAGATATTCTGATACAAATTTTACCTACTACTAAGAGAGAAAGGGAAGCTTCTATATACTACAGGGACGGTGTGATTCGAGAAGGTAGGCAATTTGGCACTATTCTAATTAGTTAAAAAACTACCACTTCGGTAAGCCCACATTTGGTAAAGGTGTTTTTCAATTGACGAACAAATCCTTCGGTCGTGTATCCACGATTGATGCAACCCCGCAAGTTACGGTACGGTTTTGGCTTCCCGCCTCGGATCTGGCTATCAAGCAAGCAGGAGGTTAAACTTGTTAATTGATATATGATACATAAGAATTTTGAGAATAAACGTAGAGGGGGGGGGCAAACACCACGTCAAGAAATTGGCAATACAAAATCTTCGTCAACCTCTGACTTTGAAAAACAGTCCATGTTTTTAAAAATTCTGGAGTCGCGATAATAATTAATTATGATTGGGGTAACAAACAGCCATCCCGTTTGTATTTCGGATACCTTGTGGATCATCGGAGATTGCCGGGGTGAATAACCCCCGAGAAGCAAAGCGTCGGGAACGAAGAAATCGACAAAAAGTCTATCGTTGTTACCAATATTTTGTTGGCGATGATGCAATTAATTCGGTAGAAAAAAACTCTTTGCGAGAAGGATGGTTAGATACCAGTTTCGTGGGACACTAACCCCCGCCTAGTTACAAATTTTGTCAGGAACGAGAGGAGTAATACTCCCCAAATTGATTCTTCGACAATTCGGCGGCAGGAGCCGTATGATACGGAAGTTTCATGTGCGGTTTTGAAGCGGGGCTTTTCTGCGTAAGCAACCGTAACGGATGTCGGCCCAATCGGAAGGGGAATATGCAGAAGCTTTGCGAAGTTATTATAAAGCCATGCGTTTGGAGATTGATTCTTACGATCGAAGTTACATACTCCATAATGTAGGTCTTATTCATACAAGTAATGGAAAACATGCAAAAGCTTTGGAATACTATTTCCAAGCGCCAGAGCGCAATTCTTTCTTGCCACAAGCTTTTAATAATATGGCTGTGATCTGCCACCACGTGCGACTACCTACGCCTCAGGACTCGTCGGTTTACAATTACTCAACCGAGTAGAAAAAGGCTTCCCCCAAGCATATTTCCGGACGGGAGTTGCCGCGAGCTGTGGGATTTAGCCCCCTTCAAAGCAATCCGGGTTTGGAGGAGGTAACTGGCCTAACCGTCCCATGGATAATTGACTAAATGGGAAAATGCAGCGTCGTAAGGATTTCTCATTGAAAATCTGGGTCGATACAATGAAACTGGTTCATCAAAAGATTTATGCAATTTGTTTCTGTAGCAGAAACAGTTGAAAAAACCCTTAGTAGCGAGACACGGCGTAGTACCAAATCCCAAAGGAAAATCTTTTCAAATTTCAAGAGATCCATGTTCAGGTAGGGTAGTTAGTAACGGGGGAAATCGTTATTATTTCCCTAACAACTGTGAGTACGGAAAGGGTTTTATTCGAGACGAATAGAATCGAAAACCTGACTTTTTTTTTTCTCCCAAACTTCGGAAGTAGTATTCATACCCCGATGAGAAAACAATAAGCCAAGAGCGCAGTCATATGAGCCGTATGGGGTGGGAAACCCCCAAGTTCGGTTCTAAAGGAGGAGGTTGCCCATAAAAAATCATCCATCCTGGTCGAGGGGAGCAGGCCATTCATCGAGGAGATTTGGAGATTTCGGAAGCTTGGTTTGATCAGGCTGCTGAGTATTGGAGACGGGCAATAGCACTTTCTCCCGATAATTATGCTGAAGCACAGAATCGGCCAAAAATTACGGGACGCTCCTCCCCGTCTCATGGGTGGGAGAGGCGGAACAACATAACGGAAAACGTATGACAAACTAAGTTAGGAGGTACAAATAAGAAAAAATTTTTGCTTGTCAGGCATCGCCCCCCCCCCTACCGGATGGGCAATTTATATTATCAAGTCCATTAGGCACCGCTAAGTCGTGTAATAATACCAGCAAAAGCCTACCCCGCATAACCTCTACATCGTAGCTGTTCAAGTTTCAAGTTTTTTTTTTTTTGGGGGGGGGGGGTTCTTGTTTATTAGTAAGAACCTCAGTTCTTAGAAGTTTTGTATCTCCTGTTGGTAGGTTGTTGCTATCCCCTGCCCGAAGAGAGGAGATTCCCAATGACTATTCGTTCGCCAGAACCAGAAGTCAAAATTATGGTGGAAAAGGATCCCGTGAAAACCTCTTTCGAGAGATGGGCTCAGCCTGGACATTTTGCAAGAAATTTGGCTAAGGGTCCCAGTACCACTACATGGATTTGGAACCTACACGCCGATGCCCACGATTTCGATAGTCATACCAACGATTTGGAGGATATATCCCGTAAAATATTTAGTGCTCATTTCGGTCAATTAGCTATTATTTTCATTTGGTTGAGCGGCATGTATTTTCATGGAGCCCGTTTTTCCAACTATGAGGCATGGCTGAATGATCCCACCCACGTGAAACCTAGTGCCCAAGTCGTTTGGCCAATAGTGGGTCAGGAAATACTTAATGGAGATGTGGGCGGGGGATTTCAGGGCGTGCAAATAACGTCCGGATTTTTTCAACTCTGGCGAGCTTCCGGAATAACTAGTGAGTTACAGCTTTATTGCACAGCTGTGGGAGCTTTAGTTTTTGCCGGATTGATGTTTTTTGCCGGTTGGTTTCACTACCACAAGGCTGCTCCCAAATTGGCTTGGTTCCAAAATGTCGAATCCATGCTGAATCATCACTTGGCCGGTCTATTGGGATTGGGATCTCTATCATGGGCGGGACATCAGATACACGTCTCGCTCCCCATTAATCAGCTATTAGACGCAGGTGTTGACCCCGAAGAAATACCCCTTCCCCACGAACTCATCCTTAATCGCGATCTTCTGGCTCAGACATATCCAAGTTTTGCAAAAGGATTAATCCCATTTTTCACTCTGAACTGGTCGGAATACTCGGACTTCTTGACTTTCCGCGGTGGGTTGAACCCAGTAACGGGAGGTTTGTGGTTGACTGATACCGCACATCATCATTTGGCCATTGCGGTTCTTTTTTTGGTAGCTGGTCATATGTACAGAACAAATTGGGGTATTGGGCATAGCACGAAAGAAATACTGGAAGCTCACAAAGGACCTTTCACAGGTGAAGGACACAAGGGTATTTACGAGATTTTAACGAGTTCGTGGCACGCTCAATTAGCTATTAATCTCGCCCTTCTGGGATCCTTAACAATTATTGTCTCTCATCACATGTATGCCATGCCCCCTTATCCCTACTTAGCCACCGATTATGCCACACAACTTTCGTTGTTTACACACCACATGTGGATAGGGGGTTTTTTGGTAGTTGGAGCAGCTGCACATGCGGCTATCTTTGTGGTAAGGGATTATGATCCAACTACTCAATACAACAACTTGTTGGATCGTGTTATTCGTCACCGTGATGCAATAATTTCACATTTAAACTGGGTCTGCATTTTTCTTGGTTTCCATAGCTTCGGTCTGTATATTCACAACGATACCATGAGCGCATTGGGGCGTCCCCAAGATATGTTTTCGGACACCGCCATCCAGCTGCAACCAATATTTGCCCAGTGGGTACAAAATACTCACGCCTTGGCTCCTGGATTGACTGCACCTAACGCGGCGGCAAGCACCAGCTTAGCCTGGGGTGGTAGCAATTTGGTAACAGTAGCCGGCAAGGTGGCCTTAGCTCCGATTCCATTAGGCACTGCAGATTTCTTGGTACACCACATTCACGCATTTACGATTCATGTTACTGTACTAATATTATTGAAAGGCGTCTTATTCGCACGCAGTTCCCGACTAATACCCGACAAAGCAAATCTTGGTTTTCGCTTTCCTTGCGACGGGCCCGGGAGAGGGGGCACCTGCCAGGTCTCTGCTTGGGATCATGTCTTCTTGGGGCTGTTTTGGATGTACAACTCCATTTCAGTAGTTATCTTCCACTTCAGTTGGAAAATGCAATCGGATGTATGGGGAAGTGTTAGCGAACAGGGAGCAGTGAATCACATCACTGGGGGAAACTTCGCACAAAGTTCAACAACAATCAATGGATGGTTGCGAGATTTTTTGTGGGCACAAGCTTCTCAAGTCATTCAATCATATGGTTCTTCATTATCTGCATATGGGCTTCTATTTTTGGGGGCTCATTTCGTCTGGGCCTTTAGTTTAATGTTTCTATTCAGTGGTCGCGGCTATTGGCAGGAACTTATTGAATCTATAGTTTGGGCTCATAATAAGTTGAAAGTTGCTCCTGTCACCCAACCCAGAGCTCTGAGTATTATACAGGGACGTGCAGTGGGAGTAACTCATTACCTTCTGGGTGGAATCGCCACAACTTGGGCATTCTTCCTGGCGAGAATCATTGCAGTGGGATAACGGCTAGGAGGATTTGAGAAACATTATGGCATCAAGATTTCCAAAGTTCAGCCAGGGTCTATCCCAGGACCCAACTACTCGTCGTATCTGGTTTGGTATAGCCACTGCGCATGATTTCGAAAGTCATGACGATACTACCGAAGAACGTCTTTATCAAAAAATATTTGCATCTCACTTTGGCCAGTTAGCGATCATCTTTATATGGACCTCTGGAAATTTGTTCCACGTAGCTTGGCAGGGCAACTTTGAGACATGGGTACAGGACCCATTACATGTGAGACCCATCGCCCATGCCATTTGGGATCCCCATTTTGGTCAGCCAGCGGTCGAAGCTTATACCCGCGGAGGGGCTGCGGGTCCGGTCAATATTGCTTATTCCGGCGTATATCAGTGGTGGTACACCATTGGTCTACGCAATAACCAAGATCTCTATACTGGATCCATTTTTTTGCTAGCTATTGCTGCTTTGTTCCTACTAGCTAGCTGGTTACACCTCCAACCCAAATGGAAACCAAGCATTTCTTGGTTTAAAAATGCTGAATCTCGGCTTAATCACCACCTTTCGGGATTATTCGGAGTTAGTTCTTTGGCTTGGGCTGGCCACTTGGTTCATGTAGCTATTCCCGAAGCAAGGGGCGGGCATGTTAGATGGAATGACTTATTAACTACCGCCCCGCATCCCCAGGGATTGGGACCATTTTTTTCGGGTCAGTGGAGCGTTTACGCGCAAAATCCCGACTCTAATACTCATTTGTTCAATAGCACTCAAGGGGCAGGAACAGCTATTTCAACTTTTTTAGGGGGATTCCATCCACAAACTCAAAGTTTGTGGCTAACTGATATTGCTCATCACCACCTGGCAATAGCCGTCGTGTTTGTAATTGCCGGCCATACGTACAGAACTAATTTTGGTATTGGACACAGTATGAAAGAAATTCTGGATGCCCATATTCCCCCAGGAGGTAGGTTGGGACGTGGACATAAGGGACTTTATGATACGATAAATAATTCTCTTCACTTCCAATTGGGACTTGCTTTAGCCGCTTTGGGGGTCATCACTTCCCTTGTTGCACAACATATGTATTCCCTACCCGCTTATGCCTTTATAGCGCAAGATTATACGACTCAAGCCGCACTATATACCCACCACCAATATATTGCTGGGTTTATCATGGCAGGAGCTTTCGCACATGGAGCCATCTTTTTTATCAGAGATTACGATCCTGCGCAAAATGGAGATAATGTTTTAGCAAGAATGTTAGAACACAAGGAGGCAATAATATCTCACTTGAGTTGGGCTAGTTTATTTTTGGGATTTCATACGTTAGGTCTTTATGTTCACAATGACGTGATGGTAGCTTTTGGGACTCCAGAAAAACAAATTCTTATCGAACCCGTATTTGCTCAATGGATCCAATCTGCTCATGGTAAAGCTTTATATAGTTTTGACGTGCTTCTATCCTCGGCAGATAGTCCGGCAAGTAATGCCGGTCGAGGCTTGTGGCTGCCTGGTTGGTTGGATGCTATCAACAGTAGCAGTAATTCGCTATTTCTAACGATTGGTCCCGGGGATTTTCTAGTTCACCACGCCATTGCTTTGGGTTTGCACACAACTACATTAATTCTGGTGAAGGGTGCATTAGACGCGCGCGGCTCCAAGTTGATGCCGGATAAGAAAGAATTTGGTTACAGTTTTCCTTGCGATGGACCCGGCCGAGGCGGAACTTGCGACATTTCCGCTTGGGATGCTTTTTACTTAGCTGTTTTCTGGATGCTGAACACTATTGGATGGGTCACCTTCTACTGGCACTGGAAACACATTACTTTGTGGCAAGGCAATGCCGCTCAATTTAACGAATCTTCTACGTATCTAATGGGATGGTTGAGGGATTATTTATGGCTGAATTCCTCGCAGCTTATTAATGGCTATAACCCTTTCGGTATGAACAGTCTATCTGTATGGGCATGGATGTTTTTATTTGGACATCTCGTGTGGGCTACCGGGTTTATGTTTTTAATTTCGTGGCGCGGCTATTGGCAAGAACTCATCGAAACTCTAGCTTGGGCCCACGAACGCACGCCCCTAGCAAACGTGATACGGTGGAGGGATAAGCCAGTTGCCCTTTCTATTGTTCAAGCACGATTGGTTGGATTAGCTCACTTCTCTGTGGGTTATGTATTTACCTACGCAGCTTTCCTAATAGCGTCTACATCAGGTAAATTTGGTTAATCCTTTTCGTTCGACTACCTTTTGCCTATTCCCGTGTTGGGCTTAGCCTCATTATCTCTCACGTCCGGGACATTGACTATTTACCTAAAAGATTATTTACTTAATAAGCATGAATAGAATTTCATTTCTTGAAGTTATTGGTGAATAACAGTTTCGGCTGAAAGTCCCACCCGTTTCGTAGCAATAATACAACTCCGCTTACCGACCCGTCAAATATGGCAAAGAAAAGTCTTATTGAGAAGGAAAAAAATAAAAAAAAATTGGTGACAAAATATGAGGTTCTTCGCCAATCTTTAAAACAACAGATCAAAACTAGTTTGCGTATTCAGGAAAAACTACTTATTTCCGAAAGATTGCAATCTCTACCACGCAATAGTGCACCCGTTCGTCTCCGTAACCGGTGCTCCCTAACCGGACGACCCCGATCCAATTATCGAGATTTCGGTTTTTCTAGACACGTACCCCGCGAAATGGCACACACTTGTATTTTACCCGGAGTATCGAAGTCGAGTTGGTAAAAGAAATACACCCCCCCCTCCGATTCGTATCAGAATCGAAAAACTAAAAAATAGTATATATATGTAATATTTTGACTCAAAATACTTTGATTCATTCATTTTTATCATTTATATTCAATGTAATTATTCAGGGAATGTATAATAATTATATTGAAGGCATTAACTGCGCGGAGTAGAGCAGCTTGGTAGCTCGCGAGGCTCATAACCTCGAGGTCACGGGTTCAAATCCCGTCTCCGCAAAGTCAACTGCCAATTATTTACCCAATCCGTCGGTAGTTTCGTTTTCGTCGAGGGTTGAAAGTAATCAGTTTTTCAGTTCTGTTTCACTGATAGTTTTACCAATGGATCCAGCTAAGTTAGATCTTACCAACGAAGCGAAAATCCCACTTCCATCTCATTTGAATCAAGATTACTCAATGATAAATAAGCCCTTTTAACTCAGCGGTAGAGTAACGCCATGGTAAGGCGTAAGCCGTCGGTTCAAATCCGACAAGGGGCTGATCGAGTACTCGTGCAAAATACGGCTATTCAGTAGTCTCCGGCTCGGCAAAAAAAGATCGGTTTCATTTTGGTCTTTGCCCCGAGGAAAAAAAGAAAAATTCTTCCTCAATTGTTTCCCTCCGTAATGTTTTCTAGAATTACATTGTTATGCAAAAGGAATATTGCGGCATCTTCTACGGCATCGAAAAATTAGTTGGATATAATTTTTCGTACCAGAGACGTTTCGGTTATCCTTACCTTGGGAATTCAATGCAAATCCTTACTATCAATAGATATATCTACATATACGTATCTATATCTAGAAGTAAAAAAAAAAAAAGAGCTGCGGAATAAAAGGTAGGGTATGAGGAGTAGTTATTCTGCACTCTCTGTATTCTAAAAACAATTCCCAATTACTAGGAAGATTTTCTAGAGTCTCCGGCACTCTCGTTTGCCACATTATCCAAGTAGTTAAAAAATGACTGTACTGCCAGGACTTAAAGTGGAAACGTAACTATACTATTCGATATGAAAATTTCCGATACACTCTCCGTTCGTTCGGAGATGAGCGGCGATGTGTCGCTACCCATCTCCGCCATTCGGCAGTAAAAGTTTGTTGGAATTTTCTGGAGATTAGTGGAAGAAGTACCGAGCTATCCCTGAAGTAGATCTAAAAAATATACGAGCTCCGCGTATCCCCATACATATATAACTTGTGCGAACTTTTCTTCATACTACAACATCTAATCCTTATCTCCTTATAAATTATTGGAGACAATTTTTCCTTTCGTTGGGTCGGATTCGTTGATGTGTTAAAATGTTTAAAAAGTCCTGGAAGAAAAGGGGGGCTGACCTACTTCTCGAAAAAATCTATGACGTAACAAAAGGGATTTCCTGAAGACAAGCAAGATTAATATATCAAAATGAAAATCGGAAAGAAAAAATAATTAGGCAAAAAGGATGAACAGAACAAATAGAAATTGAAAGTACAAGAAAAAAATTGAAAAAAGTCAGAAACCCCCGATGAAAATTTTACGAGTTTACCTCTCGCACGATAAATTCTGGCAAAATGACTTTTACACCGATGATCCCGTGACCTCATATTTGAGAAAGCTTTACCGACTCGTGAAGTGAAGAAAAAGGAATGAGGAACCCAAAAGTGGTTTGATAAGATTAGTGGGGGACGAATATGACAATTGCCATTGGAAAATCTTCCAAAGAACCGAAAGATTTGTTTGACAGTATGGACGACTGGCTCAGAAGAGATCGTTTTGTATTTGTGGGCTGGTCCGGCCTACTACTTTTTCCAACTGCTTACTTCGCTTTGGGCGGTTGGTTCACGGGTACGACTTTTGTGACTTCGTGGTACACTCATGGATTAGCTAGTTCTTACTTGGAGGGATGCAATTTCCTGACTGCCGCAGTATCTACCCCTGCTAATAGTTTGGCTCACTCTTTGCTGCTGTTGTGGGGTCCCGAAGCGCAGGGAGACTTTACACGTTGGTGCCAATTAGGAGGTTTATGGACTTTCGTTGCTCTTCACGGCTCTTTCGCCTTGATAGGGTTTATGTTACGTCAATTCGAATTGGCTAGGTCTGTGCAACTACGTCCCTACAACGCAATAGCTTTTTCCGCTCCAATTGCGGTTTTTGTTTCCGTATTTTTGATTTATCCCTTAGGACAATCCGGTTGGTTCTTTGCACCCAGTTTCGGTGTAGCGGCTATCTTTCGCTTTATTCTCTTTTTTCAGGGTTTTCATAATTGGACTCTGAATCCATTTCATATGATGGGGGTTGCTGGAGTTCTCGGTGCTGCCCTTCTATGTGCCATTCACGGTGCTACGGTCGAAAATACTCTATTTGAAGACGGTGATGGTGCAAACACATTTCGGGCGTTCAACCCGACTCAGTCTGAAGAGACTTATTCGATGGTAACTGCAAATCGCTTCTGGTCCCAAATATTTGGTGTTGCTTTCTCTAACAAACGATGGTTACACTTCTTCATGTTATTTGTGCCAGTGACAGGTTTATGGATGAGTGCTATCGGGGTGGTTGGTCTCGCTCTGAATTTACGCGCGTATGACTTTGTCTCCCAAGAAATTCGTGCAGCAGAAGATCCTGAGTTTGAGACTTTTTACACAAAAAATATTTTACTAAACGAAGGGATCCGTGCCTGGATGGCAGCTCAGGATCAGCCTCACGAAAATCTTGTATTCCCCGAGGAGGTTTTACCCCGTGGAAACGCTCTTTAATGGAACCCTCTCACTTGGTGGTCGCGATCAAGAAACCACAGGTTTTGCTTGGTGGGCAGGGAACGCCCGGTTGATTAATCTGTCTGGTAAATTGCTCGGCGCCCATGTGGCCCATGCTGGCCTGATTGTTTTTTGGGCTGGAGCTATGAATCTATTTGAAGTAGCTCACTTTGTATCGGAGAAACCTATGTATGAGCAGGGATTAATTCTACTCCCCCACCTGGCTACTCTGGGTTGGGGAGTGGGTCCTGGCGGGGAAGTAACAGATACCTTCCCCTACTTCGTCTCCGGAGTGCTTCATTTGATATCTTCCGCAGTTTTGGGTTTCGGGGGCATATATCATGCCTTGATTGGCCCCGAAACTCTGGAAGAATCTTTTCCCTTCTTCGGTTACACTTGGAAGGATAAAAATAAAATGACCACAATTCTTGGCATTCATCTAATATTATTAGGTCTCGGCGCGTTTCTCCTGGTTTTCAAAGCACTCTATTTCGGAGGCTTGTATGATACATGGGCGCCCGGTGGTGGAGATGTAAGAGAGATTACGAATCTTACCCTAAACCCCAACATTATATTTGGCTATCTCCTGAAATCTCCGTTTGGCGGAGAAGGATGGATAGCAAGTGTAGATAATCTGGAAGATATTATTGGGGGACATGTGTGGCTAGGATCCATCTGTATTTTCGGTGGAATTTGGCACATATTGACAAAACCGTTTGCCTGGGCTCGTCGAGCTTTCGTGTGGTCCGGGGAGGCTTATTTGTCCTACAGTTTGGGGGCTCTTTCCATATTTGGTTTCACTGCCTGCTGCTTCGTTTGGTTCAACAACACAGCATATCCCAGTGAATTTTATGGTCCCACCGGTCCAGAAGCTTCTCAGGCTCAAGCTTTTACTTTCCTTGTCAGAGACCAACGTCTCGGTGCCAACATAGGTTCTGCCCAAGGACCTACTGGTTTAGGGAAATACCTAATGCGTTCTCCCACTGGAGAAATTATTTTCGGGGGCGAAACCATGCGCTTCTGGGATCTTCGTGCTCCTTGGTTAGAACCTCTAAGAGGGCCAAACGGTTTAGATCTCGGTAAGTTGAAGAAGGATATACAACCGTGGCAGGAGCGACGATCCGCGGAATATATGACTCATGCACCTTTGGGCTCTCTAAACTCTGTGGGTGGAGTAGCTACCGAGATCAATGCCGTGAACTACGTATCTCCTCGAAGTTGGTTAGCAACTTCCCACTTTGTTCTAGGATTCTTTTTTTTCGTGGGTCATCTCTGGCACGCAGGTAGAGCTCGTGCAGCTGCAGCCGGATTCGAAAAAGGAATTGACCGCGATACCGAACCCGTTCTTTCCATGACACCCCTTAGTTAAAGTCTGAGAAATGTGTTTAAATAATAATGGAAAAAAAAAAATATAGGTGAAGATTTTCTTCCCCGCGAGCAAGTGAATAACTAATGACTGCTCTCCCTCATGTCGTTGCTTAATTTGCTACATTTGTATGAAATCTATCTATCCAGTTGGATAGATAGATTTCATCTCATCAGCGAGTAATATGCCAGGTAATCCTTTTTTATGACGTGTGAGAGAAAAAGCTCTTCGTTGGTGGCAGCTGCCTGCCACCCTTGCTGTTCTTCTGTGACTGATTCAAATGTTAGGAGAGAGAGGGATTCGAACCCTCGATGGCATCTTAGTGCCACGCCAGTTTTCAAGACTGGAGCCTTAAACCGCTCGACCATCTCTCCCAAATAAGCAAATCCTTTCTCTGAAAATCAGATGGAAGTAGAAACCACGTCTCTAAAATGATTGAGGCGGAGACAATTTCATCAGAAAGGTTTTTGATTCCGAGATCTATCTGTATAGAAATAGATTTTTTCTCCTCTACCACTATCACGATAGATGCGGGCTGAAATTATCATTGCGTAGTCATCATGGATAAACATCTTAAATAGCGACGGGGTTAAGCTAACTTTTTTTATCTTGAAAGTGTCCTACGGGATTTGGGAAGTTAGTAGAATGAAAAGACGTTTGCTCCCTACAAACGAAAACTTTTTGACATCCTCGTTAGATGGGGATCAGGTGGTACAGACAATCAATTCTTTATGCGGAAGGAATCGGAACTATGACTGTCGCTTTCCAATTTGCTTTATTTGCATTAATTGCTACCTCATTCCTACTAGTTGTCGGTGTACCCGTCGCGTTTGCATCTCCTGGAGGATGGTCCGGCAGCAAAAATATTGTTTTTTCGGGGGCCTCATTATGGATTGGATTAGTCTTTTCGGTAGGTATACCCAATTCTTTCATTTCTTAATAGTCTGTGCCGCTGCTTTGGTTCCTCCTCTCGTAACTTACCGTTACGGGTGGGGACGCCAGATGTCAAACGAGACAAACAGATTTTTTTCCGACAGAAATAATTGCGATACAAAATTTAATTCTAGTTGATTTTCTGAGGAAAAGGGGTGAAGTCATGAAGGTAAATTTATCCCTTCATCTCTCATATGGAGTATGCTTGTCAATTATATTATTGGAAGTAAACGTAATTTACTTCGTAAAATAAAGTAACAGATTGCGCGGATATGGTTTAGTGGTAAAATACCTCCTTGCCAAGGAGATAACGCGGGTTCGATTCCCGCTATCCGCCTACTTTGAAGACAACGAAGAGATTTGATTTCAGATGGAAAGACGTATGAAAATCCTTCCCATAAATTCTCAAGTTTTTAGCAGTTCTAAATTTTCGTTCTAAATTTCGTAGCACGAGAACTGGGTCGCATCGAGGCTGTCGCCTCAAACGTGGATGCATATAAAACTGCGAAGCCGACCCGGCGGTACGTTGAGATGGGAGAAACTACTTGTCAGTGGCTCACCTCAGTAGTATACTCATCAGTGATATATTTTATCTACTTTCCTGACAAACGTCTTAGCTTATAGATTATTTATTTGCCAGATCGGAGAAGAATCCTTGGAACGAGGCGATATAGTCAAGTGGTAAGACGGAGGACTGCAAATCCTTAATTCCCCAGTTCGAATCTGGGTGTCGCCTAGAGAAAAAGAACAATTTGTGGAATTGAATTCATATATTTCTATTCACCAATTTGGGTAGGGTTTTCCGGGGATTGTTTGTTGCGCCGAAATCGGATACAGGTTGAGTTGCTCTATAGTTTATTATAGTCTGTCACATTCCATGTGTCTCGATGCGTCACGTATGGACAACCCCAATTAAGTATACCACTACTGAGTCAATTAAAAATAGAAATTGACGACTGTTCTAAAACGACAAACCCAACTAGTAACATTCAAAAAGAAAACCTGGATCTTTCCATACTCGTCATTTTCTGCCACTGGGATAGTATCCTGTAGAAACAAATATCTGATCCTCATTACGTTTCTTGCAGCTTTTCAAAAATTGATCTGAGTTTGAAGCTAATTAGTTACTAGTTAGTTATCGAGAAAATTTAGGGAGTGAAAAGATAGGAATTATAACTACGGACTTAGTTACTATAGCTTGGGCTGCCTTGACGGTAATTTTTACGTTTTCCCTCTCGCTTGTAGTTTGGGGAAGAAGTGGGTTGTGACGTGTGAAAAGCGGATAATCGGTTGGGGATACACTGCGCATAGTATAAAGATATACAAACATACATTATATAAACCCTTTCGCGTAGAAAATTTTTTCTCATGAAGAAACGAGTAGGTTAAGCAGAAGTAGATGTATTGTTCAATTCCGGAGGAGAAGCAATTATTTAAAGGGTTCCAACGAACCTGAAATCATTGCTTCAATCCGTTGTTTCAAAAATTGATGTGACAGGGTAATTGATTGTAGTAAGAAACTTAATTTTCCACCGCTACGGAAATACATCTACTCCCTCACCTTGGTGGTTTACTCCACTATTAGCTCAAACTGCAGATATCTTGTCTGGAGTCACAACTGCACCCGGAACAAAAAGCTTTTTGAGTTTTTTACTTAGAATGCAGCTAAGTTGATATTCTTGGATACCTCACTTCATTTTGTCTGAGTTGATATTTTCTTACTAGAGGTATGGAAATATACTAAATTAAATTCCCAATCCGTCGCTGTCCGTGGGGGGGGGTCCTATTTCTGCAGAAAAGAAAGCAAAAACGATTTGGTGAAAATTAGAAATTGATAGATCAAGAAATGATCTATCAATTTTTGGCAATTCTATTTGGGGGTAGCGGACAATATATGCCAAAAAACTATGAAGAAATCGAAAAAAGCAACCATTGAGATTAACAGAAAGAAACCTAACTAGGAGACTTCTTTGGGTAATGGTAATAATGACTTGTCGATGTAATAGTAGCGGCTGTATAGCTCCACAACTTCATCCAGAATACCAGTTTTTGTTTCATCGTATTTTGTGAAGAAGATTTCCCCTCTTCCCATCTTTTCTTTTCGAGTTGCTCTCATATGCAGAGAATTACTGGTAAGTTAGTAATCAAATTAATTGACAACTACTCGTTATTCCGAGCGGCTGTTTGAATGTAAAGGATAAGTAGAAAAGCTGTTGGAATTAATATAAAAAGTGCGGTGGCTACAAACGCTACAATGTTTACTTCCGTATCAGTAGTTCAAATCATTAATTGGGGAATAGCTTGAGGGGTCCTATTGAAAGGAACTCTTGAATTCCGTTATGAACCATCTATTTTTATTTAATCGGGTTGACCGAATGAAATTTTATTGGTTAATAAAAAGATGTTAAAGCCGAATTCCCGATATCGATTATGTAGTATATCACACAATTAAATTTCGTGAATACCTATTTCTCATTTCGACAAATGGTTTACTTTTGCCGTTTTCGCTTCTAATTAATCAATTAAGTGCTACAATTTCACGTAGGGGAAGAACATATATTATATTGAAAAGTTATTTAAGTGATTAACTTAATCTGGTGTGGTGTCGCTAAAACAAATAGTGTTTCAGTCTCTCCAATCCTTCTAGATTGACAACTTAAAGTGAATAACTTAAGCTTTTAGCGGGTAATCCGGCCCCCATCGTCTAGAGGCCCAGGACACCTCTCTTTCACAGAGGCGACGGGGATTCGAATTCCCCTGGGGGTATTTTAAAGTTTCGAAAACTTATTTATGCAAATAAAAAATCTATATCTACCCCCCCTTGATGAATCTCATGGAAAATGGGCAATAGGGTAATGAAACCTACTGAAATACATCGATTAATCAAGTGATAATTGCGTATGACAATACTAAAAATAAACCAAAAATTTTTTGACTTATGGGTCGATGCCCGAGCGGTTAATGGGGACGGACTGTAAATCCGCTGGCAGCGCCTACGCTGGTTCGAATCCAGCTCGACCCAATCAAATACTCAAATCAAAGCAGGAAACGCATGTTCAAATATTCAATGATGGCATGTTTTGCCAGTTAGGCGGTAGGGAAAACGGAAAAAACTACGATGTGTTTAATTGCAGTTTATCGTATCGGGATTGACGGGTCTCGAACCCGCAACTTCCGCCTTGACAGGGCGGTGCTCTAACCAATTGAACTACAATCCCAAGAATTGACTTAGCTAGAGTGTACGTAGCAATTGTCCCGGAGTCAACGATTCGTGAGGTAATAAAGTTAGTCCTCAAAATTTTTGGGGATATAATTAAGGAAAATTTGCTTTTGATTCAGCTTGGTAAAAATTAGTTCTAAAATTCCAAATCGTAGCAAGTATCCAAATCGATCTGTTTTCCAGAAGTGTTGATAATAATTCGCCCCAAGGGTAAGCTTTTCTTAATCTCTACCGCTTCTGTTTTGGCAACAAGCTCTTTACGTATTCACACTAGGAGTGGAAATGTCGAGTATTAATAATGACAAAATTATTAGGAAGACATCCGCCTGTTTTTTTCTAAGCTTTAGGTTTTCTTGGCATGGCAATCAAAATTAATGATGTGATATAATTACGAAATACCTAGTTGTTTACCTTTAGATATTTCCCATTTACGCGTCAACCGCTATTTCATTTGCGGATACGTAAGTATTTTCAGCCAATAAGTTTGTTACAGAATTAGCAATTTGATTTTAGGTTTGCAAAATCTGGATTTCGCTTAGATTCCCATTTAGCAGCTCGTTAAAGAGATTTAATGCTTAGTGCACAAATTTTCTTCGAAGTATGTGAATGAAATCCTATGCGGCTTGCTGCTTGCCGCCATAAAATTGCCAATATATATCTATTTCTACTTCGACATAATATGTATATGCAGCTGCATACCCCAAAAACGCAGAAAAAAGACAGTTTTAATTTATATTATTACAAGAAGTTTTTTAAAAGAGAAAAAACTACAGAAATGTAATCTGTAAAATTTTATTTGGAAAGAAAATAGGTCTAGATGTATCACCTCGTCAGGAGGAAATGAAGTATGCCCATACTACCGGAACTTGCACGAATTCAATTCGAAGGGTTTAGTCGTTTTGTTCATAAAAGATTGCTTGAGGAACTCGAAAATTTCCCAAAAATTGAAGATACAGATAAGGAAGTCGAATTCTGATCTATCGGTAATCGGTACCAATTGGCAGAACCTTCAGTCGAAGAGAGAGATGCCGCGTATCAATGTATTACGTATTCTGCCGATCCATATGTACCAGTTTAATTGATTTGTAACGAAGATCGAGTAGTACAGGAGGAAGATGTAAGGCTCGGATCTATTCCTTGGATGAATTCTAGGGGGACATTCGTTATTAACGGAATTGCTAGAGTTTTAGTCAATCAAATATTGAGGAGTCCCGGTATTTACTACAATCGGGAGTCGGACCAAAAAGGACTTCCTGCGTATACTAGCACCGTAATTTCAGATTGGGGAGGGAGATTTAAACCGGAGATGGACAGGAGAGATAAAATATGGATTCGTATTAGCAAAAAAAGAAAAATATCCATTTTAATTCTATTAGTATCTATGGGGTTAGGCAAAAGAGATATTCTACGAAACGCCCGTTACCCCAAAATTTTTTCAAATATGTCGAAGAAGCAAAAAGAAATTATTGAATCACCAGAGGATGCCATAGCAGAGCTTTACAAACACCCATACTCCGCCGCAGACGCAAATTTATCATTTTCAGAATCCATATTCAAGGAGTTGTAAAAGAGGTTTTTTCAGCATAGATGCGAATTGGGACGAATTGGCCGACGAAATCTGAACATCAAGCTAACCCTTGAGGTACCTGAAACAGAGTATTTCTTGCTCCCTCAAGACATATTAGCAGCCGCAGATCACTCGATAGAAATAAGCTACGGAAAAGGCAAACTTGATGATATAGATCACTTGAAAAATCGACGTGTTCGATCCGTAGCAGATTTGCTTCAGGAACAATTGAAACTAGCTCCAAACCGTTTGGAGAATTCGATTCGATAAAATTTATCTAGAGCCGTTAGACGCAAACGCGCAATAACTCCCCGAGGGTTGGTGACGCCCGCGCTAGTTATAGCAGCTTTTAAGGAGTTTTCTGGTTCACACCCCCTCTCGCAATTTTTGGACCAAACCAATCCATTATCAGAAATGGTTCATAAACGAAGATTAAGCTCTGTAGGTCCCGGTGGGTTAACACGTCGAACCGCCAGTTTTCAAGCTAGAGATATTCATTTTAGTCATTACGGCCGTATCTGCCCAATTGAAACATCGGAAGGCATGAATGCTGGCCTTATTTCATCACTAGCTATTCAGGCAGGAGTTAGCAATTCGGGATCTTTGCAAAGCCCTTACCTCGAAATGTCGGATTCGTCTGGGGAGGAGCAGTTAGTCGATTTATCACCCGCTGAAGATGATTATTACCGAATAGCAACTGAAAATTTGTTACTACCTGACTGGAGAGCTTCGGAGAGGGAACTTATACCAGTTCGATATCAACAGGAATTTCTCAGTGTCCCTTGGGAACAAGTTGATTTCCGAAGCATTCATCCCCTACATCATTTTTCCATAGGAGCTTCGCTCATTCCATTCATTGAGCATAATGATGCAAACCGTGCTTTGATGGGTTCCACCATGCAACGTCAAGCGGTTCCACTGGTTAAGCCCGAAAGATGCATAGTAGGAACTGGGTTAGAAAGTCAAGTAGCTTTGGATTCAGGAAGTGTAGTCATATCCGGACGGGGAGGAAAAATTCGATATATCGATGGTAATAGAATTGACCTATCTCCCATTCACGAGGCAAGAAGCAAGGAATTGGCTCCTCTTATTATAAGTAGTGAATTAAAAATATATGAGCGTTCCAACAACAACACCTGTATGCACCAAAAACCCGCGGTTTCGCTGGGAGAACTGTTGAGAAGCGGGGAAATCGTAGCGGATGGGGCAGCAACTGCTAGGGGGGAACCAGCTCTGGGTAGAAATATCTTAGTAGCCTATATGCCGTGGGAAGGATACAATTTTGAAGATGCAGTGTTGATTAGTGAACGCCTGATATACGAAGATATTTTTACATCTTTTCACATAGAGAAACATGAGGTTGAAATTTGTGCAACAAATCAAGGACCCGAACGGGTTACCAAGCAAATACCTCAAGTGGATAGTCATGCACTTCGACACCTCGACGATAATGGGCTTGTGGAATTGGGATCTTGGGTAGAGACCGGAGACGTTTTGGTGGGTAAACTGACGCCCCAAGAGGGGGCGAGTTCATCACGTGTTCCAGAAGGGAGATCATTACAAGCCATTTTTGGTATACAACTGGTTAATGCAAGAGAAAGTTGTCTAAAAGTACCTATTGGTGGAAGAGGTCGAGTCACTGATGTCAGGTGGGTCTACCCCGAAGACGATACCACAAATGATTCGGAAGTAATTCATATTTACATATTGCAAAGACGTAAAATACAAGTGGGTGACAAAATAGCCGGTAGGCATGGAAATAAGGGTATTGTGTCAAAAATATTACCCAGACAAGATATGCCCTACCTTCAAGATGGTACGCCGGTCGATATGATACTAAGTCCTTTAGGAGTACCTTCACGAATGAATGTGGGACAAATATTCGAATGCCTATTGGGGTTAGCTGGGGAGTTTCCAGAAACTCATTACCGTATAGTACCCTTCGACGAAAGATATGAACGAGAAGCTTCCAGAAAACTAGTATTTGCCGAACTTCATGAAGCAGGCGCAAGGACTAATAATCCGTGGTTATTCGAACCCAGCCACCCCGGAAAGAGCCGATTGATCGATGGACGAACGGGTGATTCTTTCGGACAACCTATTACAACCGGGAAAGCCTATATAATGAAACTTATTCATCAGGTTGATGATAAAATTCATGCACGATCGAGTGGGCCCTATGCACTTGTTACTCAGCAGCCCCTCAAGGGAAAATCAAGACGGGGGGGACAACGAGTTGGGGAAATGGAAGTCTGGGCTTCGGAGGGTTTCGGCGTGTCCTACACGTTGCAAGAAATGCTTACAACTAAATCAGATCATATTCAGGCTCGTTACAAGGTACCTAGTGCAATTACGACTGGAAGACCCGTTCACAAACCCAATACCGTTCCAGAGTCTTTCCGATTGCTAGTTCGAGAGTTACGACGTATGGGCCTAAATTTGGAGCGCAATTTCTTAATTGAAGAAGATTTGGGAAGGGATTTGGAAAACATCTGATATTTTACCGAAATTTCTTTTGTGAAAAATTAATCAAGATTTTATTATGATTCATCGAACTAATTATCAACAACTTCGGATTGGACTGGCTTCTCCTGAACATATTCGCAGTTGGGCTGAGAGAGAGTTACCTAATGGAGATGTCGTCGGGCAAGTTGATTAACCTTATACGTCGCATTACAAGACTCATAAACCAGAGAGAAATGGGTCATTTTGCGAAAGAATATTTGGGCCTATACGAAGTGGAATCTGTGCTTGTGGAAACTACCGCTCCATCAGTAGCGAGGAAAAATATTCTAGATTTTGCAAGCATTGCGGAGTCGAGTTTACTGACTCCCGAGTTCGGAGATATCGAATGGGATACGTCAAGCTCGCGTGTCCGGTAACCCATGTATGGTTTTTGAAACGAATCCCTAGTTATATTGCAAATCCACTCGCCAAACCTCTTAAGGAATTGGAAAGCCCAGTATATTGCGATGTGTGACTCGACTTTACGTGTTGATTAGCATAGATTTGATACAATCTATCATCTCAGAAATGGGAGGCCTCCAACCGACGCGTCCCTCTATCCAAATGGGGAGTATCGTGCAACTCGGGGGAAAATAAAAAATATATTGCGTACAAATTGAGGAATCCCCTCCATGGTTATTTTATTCTGGTAAAGAAAAAAATCCATCAATTAGGCTTCGTTAAAAATAATTGGTTCAGTTGGTAAAAGAATATTGAAATGAAGTGCTTTCCGACATGACCCCTCGGGTCCCTTTCTTTGCTGTTAGAAGAGACTCTAGATATGGTTATGGGAAGCTAATCATCGCATATACTTCCCGAATTAATTGCTAGCCATCGAAGTGGAGTGGAAACCCAAAGGGGGGAAGTGATCACATTAGGAACAAGAAAAAAATTTCCAACTTATGATGGAAAGGAAGAAAAAAACTACTTCTTTCCTTACGGGATCATCTGAAATGGGGAAATCAAGACTACTCGAGAAAAATGATTTAGAACTTGAGTAATGAATAACTATTTCATCTTCGATGGAACGAAAGTACTATTGCGCCTCGAAAGCATTTAATTATACAGGTTATAAATTTGAAAATAGTTTTTTGAGCCGGATGAGGGGAAACGCTCGTGTCCGATTCTGGGGGGGGGTCAGCCAACCTATCCCAATCTTTTCCTAGCTAGGCCCGTGGCCGAGAGGCCGACTATATTAAGACTGCGGGGTCTGTTCAATTATGAAGACCGATCCTGGAGAAATATACTTCCCACTTTTCTTTCTACCCGAAATTATGAAACGCTTCAGAGAAACGAAATCGCTACTGGGGGAGACGCTATTAAAAAAGGATTAGCTAGCTTAAATTTGCAAAGTTTTATGGATCGCGCGTATTTAGAATGGCAGGTGTCGGCGAGACAGAAACCAGTTGGGATTGAATGGGAAGATCGAACAATTCAAAGAAGAAAAGATCTTTTGATTAGACGAATTAAATTAGCCAAGGATTTTTTACGGACGAATCTGAAACCTGAATGGATGGTTTTGGATTTCATACCGGTTCTTCCGCCCGAATTGAGACCAATAGTTGAATTGTATGAGGGCGAATTAGTTACTTCTGATCTTAACGAACTTCATAGGAAAATTATTTACCGAAATAATACTCTTATCGAATTCCTATCGGGCAGTGAATTCACACCAGAAGGATTAATTGTTTGCCAAAAAAGGCTTGTTCAGGAAGCTGTAGATGCTCTTATTGATAGTGGTATACGCGGGCAACCAACGAGGGACATCCATAATAGACCCTACAAGTCATTCTCAGAGGTTATTGAGGGCAAAGAGGGGCGATTTCGCGAGAATTTGCTTGGCAAGCGGGTTGATTATTCAGGTCGTTCCGTAATTGTTGTGGGTCCGTCTCTTTCATTACACCAATGTGGATTACCTCGAGAAATGTCAATTGAACCTTTTCAAGCCTTTGTAATTCGCAATTTGATCGGGTGACACCTCGCTTGTAATTTACGAGCTGCTAAGTGCATGATACGAAAAAGAGACCCCGTAATATGGGAAGTTCTTCAGGAAGTTATGCGAGGCCATCCTGTACTGCTGAATCGGGCACCTACTTTGCACAGGTTGGGCATACAGGCATTTCAGCCCATTTTGATAGAAGGGCGCGCCATTCGTCTGCATCCATTGGTTTGTGGGGGGTCTAACGCAGATCTTGACGGGGATCAGATGGCTGTTCATGTCCCCTTATCTATCGAAGCTCAAATTGAAGCTCGTCTCCTAATGTTTTCACATATCAATTTATTATCCCCCGCTACGGGCGATCCCATATCTGTGCCGAGTCAGGACATGCTTCTCGGTCTTTATGCACTAACAATTGAAAATAGGCAAGGAATCTATCGAAATAGACATCCCGTTTTTATAGGTGGGGCTGACATATATTCCGCTAAAATACCATATTTTGGTAGTTACTGCGACTTAATTCGAGCCAAGGAATTAAGACAAGTTGATTTTCCGAGTCTTTTATGGCTTCGATGGGAAATCGATCTGCAAATTATTAGTTCGAAAATCCGTGAATTACCTTTTGAATCTCAATATGAATCTTTAGGAACTTCTTCTCATATTTACGAAAATTATCAAATTAGAAAATGTAAAGACGAGTATATCTCAAGTATGTATGTACTTACAACGGCCGGTCGCATTTTATTCAATCAACAATTGAAGGAAGCGACGCAAGGTGTGTCAAAAAATTCTTCTCCATACACCGCCTCGTCTATGCCGAGTACGTTGACACTAGCTAGGCCTAGTAAGAGTAATGAGGAATGATAAAGCTTTTTTTTTTTCAAAGTCAATAGGTGAGTAAATAAATCAGTTTAATTCAATTCATCAGTTATTAAGAATAAGGTTACTAAATGATGCAAAATATTATATGTATATATGAAGTTGAGGTTTTCATAATGACGGATCAAAATGAATTACCTTTCTGCAATAAAACGATGGATAGGGTTGCGATGAAGCGACTTATTGGCAAGTTAGTCGTTTGTTTTGGAATCGCGTCTACGACAAATATTTTGGATCAAGTTAAGGTTTTGGGCTTTAAGCAAGCTACAAAAGCATCTGTCTCACCGGGTATTGACGACCTTTCAGCAGTACCAACCAGAGGTTGGCTTGTACGAGACGCGGAGAAGTAAGGTTACGTTTCGGAGCAGCATTACCGCTGCGGAAGTTTGCATGCCATAGAAAAGTTACGTCAATCGATCGAAGCCTGGTATGCCACAAGTGAATGTTCAAAACGAGAAATGAATCCAAGTTTCAAGATGATCGATCCTTTAAATCCGGTTCACATGATGTCTTTTTCGGGAGCCCGGGGGACTATATCCCAGGTCCATCAATTGCTTGGCATGAGGGGATTAATGTCGGATCCTCGAGGTCAAGTAATTGACCTCCCCATCCGAAGAAATCTGCGCGAAGGTTTATCCCTGACAGAATATATCATTTCTTGCTACGGTGCCCGTAAAGGGGTGGTGGATACCGCCGTGCGAACCTCAGACGCTGGATACCTAACACGTAGACCTGTTGAAGTTGTTCAACACATTGCTGTGCGCAAGAAAGATTGTGAAACTGCTAAAAGTCTCGCTTTTCTAAATATTGGCAAACGAAAACGAGGATTTATTCGAACGATGTCGCATCAAGGATTGGTTGGACGTGTGTTAGCAGATCATGTCTATTGGGATGCCAGATGTGTTGCCACCCGTAACCAAGATATCAGTGACGGAGTGGCTAGTAACTTGGTAGCGTCGTTGCAGCCAATACATGTAAGATCGCCTTTGACATGCAGAAGCATTTTCCGGATTTGTCAGCTGTGCTACGGTTGGAGTCTTGCTCATTACGACTTAGTAGAATTGGGTGAAGCCGTTGGTATCATTGCAGGTCAATCAATTGGAGAACCGGGAACTCAATTAACGCTAAGGACTTTTCATACGGGCGGGGTATTTACGGGGGATATTGCGGAGTACGTACGAATTCCATTTAATGGACTTATTAATTTCGACGAAAAATTAGTTCACCCAACGCGTACGAGGCACGGACATCCTGCTTGGATGTGCCAAAAGGATCTACCCCTCCTTATCGATAGTTACGGCGATACACACGATTTTGTCATCCCAGCCCAGAGTCTGCTTATGATTCGAAATGGTCAGTATGTTGAGTCGCAACAAATCATCGCAGAAGTACGAGCCAAAGAGTTTCCCCCGAAAGAACGTATTCAAAAACCCATCTATCCAAATTCAAGGGGAGAAATTTACTGGAGTAAATTTGTTTGGCACGTCCGCGATTCCATCTGCAATACCGCTCGTCTCATACAAGAGGCAAGTCATATATGGATTCTTTCGGGATATTCTAGCGATTTTGACGGGAACTTTTTCTTCCATAAAGATCAAGATAGAGTCGGTATCGAACCCCACCCTATTGGAAAAAGGCGCAATCATCCAGAAAAAATTATTGAGACAGAAGTCAGTGCCAACAACTGCGTAGGTCTTCGAAAAGGTATTCAAGACTTCGGAGCCGATCCAAAATGTTTTTCAAATTGGTCAAAACAACCGAAATCCAACTACATCCTTCCGAATATTAGAATGGAGCGGTCCGAACTGGGGAAGTCGGTTTCTTTGTTGTTTGAACGACGCCGAAAAAATAGTAATGAGTTACATTTTGAAAGTATTAATGTTCAATTGAACAATGTTTTGGATAAGGGTCACATTTTCGCTACTTACGAAAACTTTCAATATCGAGCTACTGTTTCGGGAGTCATGAAGTTTGGCACTATAGAAATTGAACCCGTCAATCGAAGGAGGTTACATTTCGACGGTGATACAGATAGAAAAAGTTTCTGTTTGTGGTATCGTATAGTGAAAATAGGAAATTTTTTTTCGATTCCCGAAAAGATTTCTCTTACGCACGAACCCCCGTCGTCTATTTTGGTGAAAAATAATGCTAGTGTCGAAGAAGGTGCGGGGATAACTAGCAATGTTACTGCCAAAACGGGTGGATTGATTCGAATAGGAGAAACATTGGCAGATGTTACTACGATAAGAATTTTACCTGTATATATTTACAATTCAAAAAAGCTAGCTAATATAGCTCGGCGAGATAATACATTAGTAACGCCGGGTAATATGATTTTTGATGAAATTAAAGTCAAAAATTGGGTTTATCTTCAACCGGTAATATTTCGCGAAAAAAGGAAAACCTTTGTCCTGGCAACACCAGTCGCTGAGTATGACGTATCTAGCGAATCTTTGGCACAAATACCATCCGGCTTCGACAAATCGAAGACGCAGAGACGCGCAAAAGCCGAAAACCTTTCATTCATTTGTTGCAGAAATGAGGAAAAATTTGAAGTAATTAATCATACGGCTATTCAATTAGTTCGAACTCGTTTAATAATTGAGTGGCAGAGATATCTGCACGAAACCCTTCCTGGAAAGAGAAACTATTTATCACTCATCAGTGTGAAAATAAGCCATTTGGTCAATACCTTTCTTCAGATAAATCTGATGATGTCTCTCCCCACACGAAGAAGAGTCCAGGTCAATCAGCTTTTCCAAAAATCAACGCTTCTCGGCAAACCATCTCCCGCTCAAATTGGTATGTCTAACAGTTGCCGTGAATCAATCATCAACTATCAAAGTATTATTCATCTGGCTCCGGAATCGGCTGCATCATTCCTGATTTTATCGCCGCTCAATTTCTCTCGTAATGGTTCATTCGCTGATTCAAGCGAAAACGGTTACGAAAAAGAAATTCGGGAATATTTTCACAGATCAGAACTGAGGAGAAGTGGTTTTGTCCGTATCAGCAGTAATGAAAAAAATATCTCATTGAATCCTGAATATAAATCTATTTCGAAAGCTTCTGCAAACCCAAAGGTTGAAAGTGGATTGATTAAAACCAGAAAAGCGAGTTCCAACCTCGGCCAAAGAGAAGCTGGGCAGGTAGGTTTAGTCGGGACTTCGCGGCCTATCTATTGCTTATTGATTCCTCACCATTTCTCATTCAAAGCTTTTTCTAGCAAAAAATGTTTTGCTAATTATTCAAAAGATAATTTGGGACATCGAAATGTCTATCTGATTGATGAAAACAAATTACTATTGAAATGCTCCAGAAATCCATTTTTTAAGAAAAGTTTATTTGACAAAAAACCTATTTATTTACCAACAAAAGTGTTTAGTAAAGAAATCATGTTAGTCAGTCTGGGACTACCGATCAGTGAGGGTCGATATCTACATAAAGATCGTGCGTGTATGAAGTCCGGTCAGGTCATAGCCGTTCACCAGAATTATTCATTAGTCAGAACGGGTAAAACCCTTCTGGTGACCCGAGGGGCAAATCCCCACAAGATTTCTGGGGACATTATTGAGGAGGGAGATACATTAATAACATTGCCTTATGATAGGTTGAAATCTGGAGACATTACTCAAGGTCTCCCAAAGGTTGAACAGCTCCTGGAGTCTCGTTCCATTGCCTCGATTCCTGCAGGAATCGAAAATCTTTTTGGGAGGTGGTGTCGAAGTATTACCAAATTAATCGGGAATCCCTGGGGTCACTTGCTAAGTGCTGGGAGAAGTATGGAACATTGCCAACTAGTTCTAATCGATCAAATTCGAGAAGTTTATGAGTCTCAAGGAGTACAAATATGTGACAAGCATCTAGAAATTATTGTCTGCCAATTAACGTCGAGGGTCGTAGCATCCGAAGATGGGGTAACTAATGTATTTCTTCCCGGGGAGCTTGTTGAGTTGTCACAAGCGGAACGTATGAATCGCGTGCTAAGAAGATCGATTTTTTACGAGCCTATTGTATTGGGAATGACGAAAGCTTCTCTTAACACTACTAGTTTTCTGGCGGAAGCAAGTTTTCAAGAAACTACTCGGGTATTGGCTAAAGCCGCTCTTCGTGGCCGAATTGATTGGCTAAAGGGGTTAAAAGAAAATGTTGTTCTTGGCGACGCCATTCCTGTCGGAACGGGTAGTCCGGAAATCGCTTGTCAATTAAAAGTGAATAAACAAAAGGAGTCTCATTTGGCAAATAGGGGTAGTAAGAACTCAAACTGGGCGACCGGAAGTAGTCTATGCGGTCACCACAAAAAGCAGGATTTCAAGCCCAGTTTTGTCAGTCGGAAAGACTTGAGTCGATCTCTTCCTTGTCTCCATCTTGAAATATGATAGAAAATTATTTGATAGTAAATTTCTCGTGCATTCCGAGCCGCGAAATAGATCACTGGATTGTAGTAATTTACTAAATTTAGTTAAAATGAGACGAATTTACATTTCTTTTCATAAATGAGGGGAAGATGCAACAGAAAAATCGGAATATTGATTTAGAAGGAATGATGGCGGCAGGAATTCACTTTGGACATCAAACTCAGAGATGGAATCCCAAAATGTCTTCTTATATATTTACGGAACGTAGGGGTGTTCATATTCTCGACCTAACTCAGACCGCCCGTCTCCTATCTGAAGCGTGTGACTTGGTATTCGATGCAGCAGCGGAGGGAAAGGAGTTCCCGATGGTGGGTACAAAGCATCAAGTAACTGATTTGATAGCATCGGCTGCATTAAGGTCTAAATGCCATTATGTAAATGAGAAATGGTTAGGTGGTATGTTAACAAATTGGGTCACTACAGAAACACGTCTCCGCAGGTTTCAATACTTACAAACTGAAGAAGATAAGGGGGGATTCAATCGACTTCCGAAACAGGAGGCCGCGATTTTGAGGGGATAATTGTTTAGATTAAAAAAATGTCTAGGTGGGATTCAATATATGTCAGATTCACCCGATATTGCGACAACTACCGATCAACACGAATAATCTACCGCTCTTAGGGAATGCAGTATTCTTGGTATTCCCACAATCTGTATAGTCGACACGGATTGCGATCCGGATCTTGTAGACGTTCCAATTCCCGGTAACGATGATGCTAGATCCTCGATCCGATGGATATTGGATAAACTAGCATTAGCTATTCATGAGGGTCGTTTAAATATAAAGGTCCCGGAGGTAACTTGATGGGCACAAAGGCTGTTAGCTACACACCAAAATTATCTTGACGACTTAAAACGAAATGGTAAAAGGCAGTTCGGGAGAGGCGGCAATTTAGTAGATTGTAAATTTTAATGGAAAAGGAATTTGCCTTTTCCTTTTGAAAAATTTATGTAATGATAAATATTTCAAATAATTTTGCTCTTCATTGGGAGGGGGGGTATTACGCAAATTGAGCAATCGCAATTTTATGAAATTGGTAATCTGCATCAAGTATCGAGTGTAGAAGTAGGTTAACATTTTTATTGGCAAATAGGAAATTTTCAGGTTCATGCGCAGGTTCTTATAACTTCTCGGGTCGTCATCGCTATATTGCTAGCTCTACCCGCCGCGACTACCAGGAATTTGCAGTCGATACCAACTGGTACGCAAAATTTTATCGAGTATGTTCTTGAGTCTATTCGAGATTCAACCAGGACTCAGATGGGGGAGGAGGAATATCGCCCCTGGGTTCCATTTATTGGAACAATGTTTTTATTCATTTTCGTTTCCAACTGGTCAGGTGCTTCGTTTCCTTGGCGAGTCATTCAGTTACCTCACGGAGAGCTGGCTGCACCTACGAACGATATTAACACTACCGTTGCGCTAGCCTTGCTTACATCAGTAGCACATTTCTATGCGGGTTTGCACAAGAGGGGTTTTAGCTACTCCGGCAAGTACATACAGCCAACTCCAATATTACTACCTATTAATATTTTGGAAGACTTTACCAAACCTCTATCACTTAGTTTCCGATTGTTCGGAAACATTTTGGCTGATGAGTTGGTAGTAGCTGTTCTCGTCTCCCTAGTACCCTTAATCGTTCCTGTACCTACGACGCCTTTGGGATCGTTTACGAGTGCCATACAAGCTTTAATCTCTGCCACCTTAGCTGCAGCTTATATTGGGGAATCCACGGAAGGTCATCATTAATGGGTTGAAATAGAGCTTTAATTTAGTTACAAAAAATTCTGTTTGAGTACAATTTAGCGGGTTGCTGTAGTGAAAGAAGGCCGTTTATGTGGTATCATGATCTTACAGTACGAAACTCGTGCCTCTCTTCTTTCCCTTTCGTCATTTCCAGTAGCCCCGAAAGGAGCCGGCCCCCCCCCCACCCCCTGCATACACATACGGAGAATTTGAATCGAACCGTCTAAGGTATTAGATGGAATTTAAGATATTAGATGGAAAGAAAGGAAAATTAAGTAGAAGCAGACAAGTAGTGATTCTTGACGCCGAGCTCAAATGCTTCACGGAAATGCTTCATGGGAGGATAGGGGAGATTTTTATTGTTTTTATGTTTCTCATTCGAGCTGGTGATACTATACTAGGTCTCAATTTGCGATACATCAAGTGAAAAAGTATTGGATCTTATTGCCATTAGGGTTGGAATAGACGTGGTTTGCTAGCTGATTGGTATTAATATCGAATACCCAAAATCCTCTAATCCGATTAGAATATTCAGTCAGTCAAAAAATATCACCGATCAACGTCTAGCTGGAAATCAAGTAGATCCTTTCCTCTTCAAACGTTCGTTTCAGTTGGACATCAACCAAGTATGCGAGTATTGGACCACATTACCAGTCCCGAGTAGATCTATATAGAATGAATTTTTCAACTTTATTCATTCGAAAATTTTCGTCAAATCAGATTTTCTTGATATTCGACGGAATAAACAAAATTTCATAAATGAAATAAGAGGAGACTAATACGAACCCATTAATTTCTGCCGCTTCCGTTATCGCCGCCGGGTTAGCTGTAGGCCTTGCCTCAATCGGACCCGGTGTGGGCCAAGGCACTGCTGCGGGTCAGGCGGTCGAGGGTATAGCAAGACAGCCAGAAGCGGAAGGTAAGATACGAGGCACTTTATTGTTGAGTTTGGCTTTTATGGAAGCTTTGACAATTTATGGATTAGTTGTAGCTCCAGCCCTGTCATTTGCAAATCCGCCTGTCTAAACCGTTTCTAATAAAAAAAAAAAAAGATTAATTGGATATATCGACCACTTACCCCCCCTCCCCCCGTTCCGTTTCCAAATCAAATTATTTCCAAGTCAACGGTGAACTGCTAAATTTATTTTTCTTATTTTAGGGGGGCTTGGGACGGGGGAAAATCACCTCCTCCTTTATTTAGCCAAGCCCTTGCCCCGCTTCTTTATTCCCCGCTTCCTACCGATTAGGAATTTTTTTAATTAAAGAAACCGCAATTCGTTGCCGAAGTGAATGACTCAAAGAGAGAATCACATTTCTTCTGTGATTTTTTTATCTATTCCGTAATTTGTCAATTTTTACTAGGCCGGACCAGAAGTTGCCCAAATTCGTAAAACCTTCAAGGAGGGAAAGAAATACGAGAAGTATAAGTGAGATCGTCACTCCCTCGAGTTACTGGGCCCCTGCTGGAAGTATTGGCCTAAATACTAATATATTTGAAATAAACCTGATCAACTTAGTCCTGGTACTAGGTATATTGTTTTATTACGGAAAGGGAGTGTGTGCGAGTCGTAGATCTAAGTGGGATAATTGATTTCTTCAGTTGCACCTAAATGAAAAAACTAATTGGATGAGAAGAGGTGCAAAACCCGACGAATTACCTGCAAATCAATGTTATGCAAGAACCAGAGCATTTCGTGCAATCGGTGAAAGTGAAACCCCGATTCTCACCGACCAATTCTCGGGACTTCGTCAATATGGTTAAAGCCAAATGGCTTGAAGTCTTAGCAAATTTGGGGTTTTCTTTCCCCTGTCGCACAAATCAAGTCGCAGTCGAGATTGCAGAACTCGTTACATGACGCTCGTATCAGGAATGCTTCAACTCTTTCCATCTTTCAGGAGAATTTTCTGTATAGATATATATGGATAGATATCGGAGTTGCTTTATCCTGATCTCGCTGAATTTGCTGAATGGACAACCCATCCAAGACGAATACCACTTGGAGGAAACGGCTTCCAAATAATTTAAAAAATTTTTGGGGAGAGCTACCAATTATTTACTTTTCCGACTATTAGTTATTTTCTCCGAACTCATTCGGGGTAAATCCTACCAGTCAAAGTGGAAGGTGGGAAGCAGGCCCGCGTAGGATTGCCTGTTAGATTTTCTAACTAAACTCCTCGTTAGAGACGGGCAGGAAAGCCGGATGGATTGAAAGATCCATGTCCGGTTTGGGAAGAGATCATTAGTCTTCGAAAATTGAAGATTTATAATCCACTTTCATTGATCAATTTTTTAGAAAATCGTGAAAGGACAATTTCAAACACAATTCGGGATGCGGAGGAACGTCATACAGAAGCGACTGAAAAACTTCGGAGGGCTCGTATTCGATTGCAACAAGCAGAACTAAAAGCGGATGAGATTCGTATCAGTGGACTTATGCAGATGGATAAGGAGCGGCGAGATCTCGTCGATGCAGCTGACAACGATTTAAAAGGACTTGAAGATAGTAAAAATTATGCAATTCGTTTTGAGAAGCAACGAGCAATTGAACAAGTTCGGCAGCAAGTTTCTCGACTAGCATCCGAAAGAGCTTTGGAAAGTTTGAACAGTCGTCTAACTAATGAACTGCACCTGCGAATGATTGATTACCATATCGGCTTGTTTAGAGCCATGGCTAACAAATCCGCTTAATTCCAACTTTCATCCCCCAATTTATCATGAAAAAGGTTTCATTTTTACTTCTACCTTTCGTAATAATACTTTTCGACAAAAATGGTAATAAATATCCAACCTGACGAAATTAGCAGCATCATTCGCAAGCAAATCGAAGGGTATGTTCCAGAAATGAAGGTTGTTAACATTGGCACTGTACTTTAAGTGGGAGACGGAATCGCCCGTATTCATGGACTTAACGAAGTAATGGCTGGCGAATTGGTGGAATCCGAAGACGGTACAGTTGGCATTGCTTCGAATTCGGAATCTGATAATGTTGGGGCTGTACCGACGGGCGATGGTCTAACTATACAAGAAGGAGGTTCCGTACGAGCGACGGGTAAGATTGCCCAAATACCAGTAAGTGACTCATATTTAGGCCGTGTAGTAAATGCGTTGGCCCAACCTATCGACGGTAAGGGGCAAATCCCAGCTTCTGAGTTCAGATTGATAGAATCTCCTGCTCCGGGGATTATTTCAAGACGCTCCGTGTACGAACCCCTACAAACAGGTCTGATTGCTATCGACTCGATGATTCCTATTGGTCGTGGTCAACGGGAATTAATTATTGGGGATAGACAGACTGGCAAAACGGCAGTAGCTACAGATACAATTTTGAACCAAAAGGGTCAAAATGTTATATGTGTTTACGTAGCTATCGGTCAAAAGGCTTCTTCTGTAGCTCAGGTAGTCGACACCTTCCAGGATCGCGGCGCCATGGAATACACCATCGTAGTTTCGGAAACTGCAAATTCTCCAGCCACCCTGCAATACCTTGCCCCGTATACAGGAGCAGCTCTGGCCGAGTACTTCATGTATCGTAAACAGCATACCCTGATTATATATGATGACCTTTCCAAACAAGCCCAGGCTTACCGACAGATGTCTCTGCTATTAAGAAGACCGCCCGGGCGAGAAGCATATCCGGGAGATGTTTTTCATTTACATTCTCGTCTCTTGGAGAGGGCGGCTAAGTTAAGTTCCCAATTAGGCGAAGGCAGTATGACAGCTTTACCCATCGTTGAGACACAGGCGGGAGATGTTTCGGCTTATATACCCACCAATGTTATTTCTATTACCGATGGATAAACATTTCTATCAGCAGATCTATTTAATGCTGGGATTCGACCGGCAATTAATGTGGGTATTTCTGTATCTAGGGTAGGCTCTGCGGCTCAAATCAAAGCTATGAAACAAGTAGCCGGTAAATTGAAATTGGAATTAGCGCAATCTGCAGAATTAGAGGCTTTCGCCCAATTTGCTTCCGACCTCGATAAAACTACTCAAAATCAATTAGCTAGAGGACAGCGATTGCGCGAGCTTCTCAAACAAGCTCAGTCAGCCCCATTATCGGTAGAAGAACAAGTAGCTACCATTTATACCGGAGTTAACGGATATTTAGATGTGTCAGATGTTGAACAGGTGAAACGATTCTTGGTTCAGCTGCGCGAGTATGTAACAACTAACAAACCTAGTTTTGGTGAAATTATTCGTTCCACAAAGGTGTCTACGGAACAAGCGGAAACAATTTTGAAAGAAGCAATTAAGGAGTCAACGGAACTTTTTTTACTCCAAGAGAAATGATTGATTAATCCACATATTGAATAGTACATAATTAGTTCGGCACACTACCCAATCACTCCCCTTGCGCGAAAGGCGTACTTGTTTCCGACACAAAATTACGTCCAATAGGATTTGAACCTATACTTAAGGTTTAGAAGACCTCTGTCCTATCCATTAGACGATGGACGTCTCTTTCTTTCACCCCTCTTCTTCCAATCCGGTTCCAAATTAAAGTATCGTGCACTTATGTATGAGTGCATCGAATCGTGAACAGACGAAAGCTTTTGTTTGTTCACGACATAGTTGGCGGATAGAAAATTAGTTTGACTCGACATAGGAGGGGCTGCAGTATTACGAGGAGTATTACCGGCACTAGCGGGTAGCGGGAATCGAACCCGCATCAGTAGCTTGGAAGGCTAAAGGTTATAGTCGATGCCAACAAATGGTCATGGCACCGCTAATTCAGAACCGAACTTGGACGTTTCGGCCCATTCGGCTCCTTTATGGGAGAATTTTGGTTCGAAATTAGTTGGGATTTGCCTAATACGTCTATTCAATTAGATGAATCCGCTAAAGAATAGCTGGGGCGATGGCTGTTTCCCTTATTTCACTTAAAGGGGACAAGTAACTATGACCGACTCTTTTATTTCAGTGTAAAACACGGGGTTCCCAGACTCTACGTCTCGCAAAGACTTTTTTTTTTCCCCCTTCCCAACTAAGGAAAAAAAATTTGCTTTGCTTCTAGAAAACGAAAGGCGCTCATAACATCTATGTCGGTTTTGTATGCATCCTGGCCGTATGCCGTATACCAAGGATATACTTCTCAGATGATCCCTTGGGAGGAAATTTAGTGTTACAGATCCTTCCCTTTAATTCGTTCCTTATTTTTTTAAAAATAAATCCTTAGGGTAATATTTTTCACCGAGTCGTTGAAGCAGTCCATGCTGCCCAACCAAGTAAGTATTCAACAATCCTGGCAAACCAGGATTGATTCATTTGAACTTTATATCTCAGATTTTTTTTTTCCAAGGTTCAGTGACGATGACACAGATATCTTAGACGTCTACCCATAGATTTTATTTTCCTGGGGGTATAAATTAACCCAAGTATTTTTCGGGGTATTGATAAATTTCTGCTTCATCACCAACTTCTACAGCTTCCAAAATAGATAAGTGACGGGATCCTTGAATTTTCCCCTAACACCAGAAAAGTAGTAGAAAAACACAAAGTTACTTCTGTAAAAAATAAAGTTTTTTCAGCCGATTCGGTTGAGATCCGGTTTGAAAGATCCCTCAACTACCAAAATTGCTTTGAAACGAATCACACTTTTACCACTAAACTATACCCGCTGAAATGCAACTATATTATATGAGTTATACCAATTATCTGTACATTTTTTGCCGAAAAGGTTCGGAGATCTCCATATCTGCTTTGGTATAGGAGGAGACCCCCCCCCCCATATTATTAGTATCCTTTCAAAAAATTAAATGTTATGTGTGGTGAAGCCATAAATTGCAGAATAATGTCAGAGATTACCTTTCTGGGCAGCCAGTAATGCAATAACTAGCGGTCCTGATGCAATTACTAGCGTCAGGACAGCGAGTTGCGTAATTATTTCCAGATTCATTACCTCTCCTTCTAAATACTTTTCTCATGAATATATCTAGGTGTCAAAAAGTTTTTTCTCTCATTTCTGAGAAGATGGATAGAAAGACTTTTCGTTTCAACAAATTGGCGTTAAACGGCTTGTCGGAATCGACTGAGCTGGGATATATTGGGATGTATGTAGCAAGGATCTTTGTATGTAGCTACTACGAGCTGAAGTGAAGCTGGTACATTATACATTAATTGAAGTTCTTTGCCTATCCAAAACAAAAGGGAGGCAGGGGAAAACTACGACATTGACTCCAGACGGCAAGGCACTTCTTCTACCACTCCAAATTTCTATTAGCGTATTCAAGCAGATTGGCCAGTATTGCTAATCGCTTCAGTTTCATTTGGAAAAAAGAAAAGTGAATTGTGCAATTTAAATCTGGTTGGGCTATAAAATTCGAACCCTTTTCTAAAATTGTATTCGATAAGATATTTTCATAACTTACAAAATTTACAATCATTTTTTTATGTACTTAGAGATGAAAAAACAAGAGAAGGAGTCTGACAAAAGGAAAAAATTTGTTTTACCATTTCATTTATCATTTAGAATTTTTTTTCATAAAAAAAATACAAAATTTGACTCTGATGATATGTAATTGAATCTGTTGCCCCTATTCAGACTTTGTTATAAGCGATAAATCACATAGACTTACACTCCAAACTCGTGTTAAAATTGGGTAAGAAAAGAAACACCCCAAGTTTCTTGGAGAGATGGCCGAGAGGTTTAAAGCGTCGGATTGCTAATCCGTTGTACAACTTCTATGTACCGAGGGTTCGAATCCCTCTCTCTCCTTTATTAGTCCATTGGATAAAGTGATGTTTTTTTCTCATCGATACAGATAAAGTGAAACACTAATTTCGACTTAATCTCTACGGCCGGGGTTTCGTCCGGGATCATTTGATAAAAATCCAAAAACGAAAAGCGAAACAAAAAAGATGACTACTGTATAGACAAGTAGTTTAAGGGTAAGCATGACGTAACTCCATGTCTACAATTAAAAATAAAAGGGTAAAGTAAGATAAAATTTTTTATTAGATCGAAATCTTCATTTTATCCATTTTTATCTGTTTCAAGATAAAAATATATTTTGTCTTTTTTTTTTTTCCCAACTAAGTAATAGATGACTTAATAGTAATACGTTGTTTCGTCTATCAAATTTGTTACTATTTTAATTAACACCATATATTTTTTCTTCCTCACTCCATCAAGTGAAGAAAAACTCATTGAAATATTCAATTCAATAATTCATGGATGCCCTTGAACTGGGAATATGACGGAGGGAGAGGGGGGGGGGTGGAAAAACGTCATTTACCACACTATATCACTCTTTTAGGATTTATACCTTCGCTATGTATGCTTCATGGGGAGGAATTGAAAGAAATTTTTTTGTTTGATCGGCAACGACTGCCCATCTTTTTCCTTATTTTATTCGTTCCAATGGCCGCCTTGTTTGTAAGAGCCGCCAAAAAAAAGTATTCGGAATCGAAGTAATCTTGATTCAAATGATTTTTTAGGATATTATCGAAAACTAACTGCGGCTTGCCAAACAAAAGCTAGTAGAAGAAAGAACACCGGTATTACTGGCATTATGTCTACAATTGGGTCAAAGATAGCATAAGCTTCGGGTAACTTAGCAAAAGAGACGTCGTTGAAGTGAAGAGGATTTTCTAGATAGATGCTGTACAAAACTATCATGTCTATTCTCCAATAATGTAACAAATGATTTCCCCCGACGCGGTTACACTTCATCCTTTGATTGGTGAACCTGTCGGACATCTACATATCTCTGTTCACATACATGTATATGACTACGTATCATTATATATCCTCTCATTCGAATGGGTAGTTAGTGAGAGATTCAATTTTACGTTGAACCACACTTTATCCGAATGGATTTTCAATTAGTTTTTTTTGCAAAATATCGGCGATTCTTATCATTTTTTTTTTAAACTGCTCTTACTTAGAAAACTGAGTCTGTAAGTGAAGCAAAACGGTTGACGGGAAAATCAAGGTGTGAGATATTTAATGTAACAATCACTTGTGGGGCGTGGCCAAGCGGTAAGGCAGCGGGTTTTGGTCCCGTCACTCGGAGGTTCGAATCCTTCCGTCCCAGATTGATTGGAAGAGGAGGAAGGGGGCATAGAATCCCGGTTTTCCAAGACAATAAGTGGCGGAATGAAAAGTAGTTCCTCTGATCGATCTTCCATTTTATATTATGATGATAAGCCGCATGTAGCAATAGATTTCTTCGGGATGCGAAGCAACGAAGTTGTGAAAATAAACTATGAAATTAGCTCATCGGATGTATGCTGGACCCGCTCACATCGGTACCCTACGGGTAGCTAGTTCCTTTAGAAACGTACATGCTATAATGCATGCCCCTTTGGGAGATGATCACTTTAACGTAATGCGTTCCATGTCGGAAAGGGAAAGAGATTTTACCCCGGTAACTGCTAGTGTAGTGGATCGTCACGTCTTAGCACGTGGATCTCGGGATAAGGTTGTAAGTAATATAAGCCGAAAAGATGAGGAATAACGTCCCGACTTAATCGTTTTAACACCTACGTGTACTTCTAGTATATTACAAGAGGACTTGCAAAATTTTGTGGATCGAGCTTCTTTGTATTCCGAGTCTGATGTAATTCTTGCAGATGTTAATCACTACCGAGTCAATGAGCTTCAAGCCTCGGATAAAACTTTGGAACAAATAGTTCGACATTATTTAGATAGAGCCCGCGAAGAAGGCAGCTCCAACCAGTCTCTGACGGATGCGCCTTCGGCAAATATTATAGGAATTTCCACACCAGGTTTTCACAACCAACATGACTGTCGTGAGTTGAAACGTCTACTTAGAGAATCGGGAGTTTCAATCAATCAAATAATCCCAGAAGGGGAGTTTCTCAGAAATCTCAAGGATTTGCCAAGAGCTTGGTTTAATACAGTGCCTTACCGAGAGATGGGTTTGATGGCAGCAACTTTTTTGGAGAAGGAATATGGAATGCCTCATTTATCGACAACTCCAATAGGGATCTCGAATACAGCTGACTTCATCGTACAGATCGAAAAACTTTTAAATTTATGGGCTCCCGTACTATTGAGAAAAAAACTTAATTACGATTTATATGTTGAAAATCAAACCAAATTTGTTTCTCAAGCAGCTTGGTTTTCCAAATCTATCGATTGCCAAAATTTGGCTGGAAAAGAAGCAGCGGTTTCTGGTGATGCAACCCATGCGGCCTCTATTACGAAGATCCTCGTCGGAGAAATGGGAATTCGTGTAAGTTGTTCAGGCACGTATTGTAAGCATGATGCAGAACGGTTTAATGAACAGGTTCGAGGTTTGTGTGATGAAGTAATAATTACAGAAGATCATACCGAAGTTGGGGATACGATAGCCCGTATCGAGCCCTCTGTCATTTTTGGAACTCAAATGGAACGTCATATCGGCAAACGTATCGACATTCCGTGTGGGGTTATTTCTTCACCAGTTCATATTCAGAATTTTCCTCTAGGATATCGACCCTTTTTGGGTTATGAGGGAACCAATCAAATATCGGATCTAATATACAACTCATTCAATCTGGGTATGGAAGATCACTCATTAGACGTTTTTGGAGGACACGACACCAAGGGAATAAGCACCAAATCCCTATCGACAGATAAAAAAAATATTGATTGGGCCCCTGAAGCTGAGTCGGAACCAAAACGAATTCCCGGCTTCGTGAGGGGAAAAATCAAGAGAAATACTGAGATTTTTGCAAAACAAAACAATATTTCGGAGATTACAGTTGATGTGACGTATGCGGCTAAGGAAAGATCGAGTCCCTAGTTTAGTTTGACAAACTAGTCAGCTAATTATTCAAGAGAATTTCAGGCTATTTAACTCTTTTTCATTTCAGAATACACTTAAAAGTTGGCACGAAAATTTGAGAATACTGAATCAGCAGGTATTTAACAATAAAAAAAAATTCTTGGTCCCTAAATGTTATGGTAAAATTACGCTTAAAACGATATGGTAGGAAGCAACGGGTGACTCGAGTACCGAAATCGTTTTTGCGAAATTCAATAACCGCCGATTCTTTCCAAAAAGCGAGACGTTCTCACTTCGACATTTATTAAAACTCATTACTTTATGGAACTCGAAGGATACACATCTACTGCAGTTTATCCATATATCTTGAGAGAAGTGGTATCTATGGTTATCTTGGCAAAATAGAGTAGCAAAGCTCCATTAAGCTACCGCTCCTCTTTTCTTTTTTGAAGTGGAAAAAATGCTCCCACTGAAATGAAAGGTAAAAAATAAATTGTTTTGAGGCTGATTTAGCAAGACTGGGGTTAAATGATTCAATTCCCCAGTCCTAATTGAGTTTCATTTCTCAATACTCAATACATACGTGTGGAAAAAAAAACATCTAGGGGTCAATGGAGATAGGTTTTGTTGCTACCGAGTCTCAATTTGAAAATTCCTGGGGTTAGGCCTAAACCTGAGGATTACCAAAATCGATCTATGAACGAGGGTATGTCGAATATCTACTCGAACCCACGAGTGGGTAAGGAAACGGAGACGAGGGAGTGGGGATTTTGACCCCCCCCCCATTTCGTAGTACTTTTTTTCCACGGGGCGTTAATTCGTAAAAAGATAACTCAAGAAAGAAGATAGTTTCTGTGTTGGATGCTATAACTGAGAAGTATTTTTTTTTTTCCAAGTTTTTCCGCTTAAGGGGAGGAGAAAAAAGTATTAATCTGCTTAACCCAAGTTATGCTTCAAGCCGCACGAACTGAAACTTTCCCATGCGGTTTTGCGGGGGGGTTCATTTCTGCATGTACCTATCTCGATAAATGACTTACCGAATAGTTGCAATTGAAGCCCAATCCCGGCGAGAAGGGAAGGTCACTAAAGAGGTTGGGTTTTACAACCCCCGTAAGGAGGAAACCCGGCTGGATATTTCGGCTATTGCTGTTTTATGTAAAAGCGGAGCTAAATTAACAGAAACTGTTCGCGATATTTTCAAACGGGAAAATTTGAAAATTACTTAAACGAGTCAGAACCAAATTTTGGAAATAGAAGTTGGAATTTGAAACGATGTAATAATTAAGGAGAATCTAACGAGCTTAGTTTACAGATATTTCCAGATGTTTTCATATTATCCATTTCTTTTACTCGTACTATATATCTATGTCGTATTTGTCATTCCGTTTAGAAGTAGAGTGTTTAGAAAAGACTATTGGTTCTCCATCAAAACCTATTTAGAAAATAGCGATGTTGGGGAGATTTTTAAGAATGCAATGAAAAAGTGGAGTGGGGGAGGTGAAAAAAAGAAATAGTAAATTTCAATCAATAGCGCGAGTAATCTCAAAACAAATAGTTTCTCGGAATTCCAGTTGGGTTTGGAAGTTTGCAGATGTGTTCATATCTAATGATGGGCATTAATCGCCACGCGGAAAAAAAAAAAGGGCTGCTTAGAAAGTTGAAAAATTGCCGAAAAATATTTCATTATTTCTTTCGAAATATTATTTTGAGGAATGTCTCTTAAACGAGAGTCAAATTAGCAAGTATCTCCCACATCGGGAGATACTTGCTAATCCTTTCTCCCATTTTGTGGAAGATTGGTGTTATTTTCAAAAAAAAAACTGAATCCATGAATAACTCGTATGTAAACGGAACTGCTAACACCTTAGATTTTCCAAAAAAATTTATGTATCAAACAAACCAATGCTTGTTTTGGGAGTTTTACGATGAAAGCAACTTACAGATCTTTTGTCAAATCTAAATCTGGTGCGTTACAAGAAAAGAGAGAGCTTAACACCAAGAAAGGTTGTTTTTTACATCCGTTTTCTTTTTTGTTTGAAGAAAATTTTTATTTGATGGAAGGTAAACGGCGAGCACACGAGCCAGACATCAAGTTGGTTTCTGAGGTATGGAGTACAGTGGCAATCAAACGTTTAATTTGTAGCATGCGTGAACATAATTATTCAAAAATTGTTAATTCAGGATTTGTTCGAAACTAAACTGATGGATTAAACGCAGATTTATATTTTAACCCACTTAAAAAAATCATATGTCTAACTTTAGACATATCTCTTTTCTCTCGAATGGGCGAGCATAAAAATAATATTATAAAAATGTCACAGTCCATCCATTCAATATTTTTATTTATGGAAGATAGATTTCCAAACTCTAATTATGTTTTAGAAATAGACTTACCGCAAACATTTCATTTGGAGACTCTAATTCGATTGTTTCGCCGACAAATTAAAGATGTATCATTTTTACATTTACTAAGGATAGTCTTTTATAAAGACAAAAGTTTTCGTGGAAAAACTATTCATTCCCATAAGGGGGGGCAAAAGGGGAGTATTGACATTCCATTTCAAAATTTTTATAACTCCAAGATCGATTCACTTTTGTTGATTTCATGCAAACAGATATGTAAGTTACGAGTCAATTATTCCCCATCTATTGATTGTTGCAACATTACTAGGAAAGAGAGACATGTTTTTGCATATGAATTTAAATCGGACACTGCAGGCATCGATTCCCATTTTACTCGAAGTTCGTGCATTCACTACGGAAGATATAGTAACAAATTTATTATAGTTTTTGAGGGAACTCGCTATTTCGTCAAGAAATGGCTTTACTATTTTTCAACACTTCTCAAACATTATTTACATTACCGGACCGAATTTGACGAACCACGTTTAAAATTATTATCAACCAGCTGTGTCTCATTCTTGGGTTACAACTCAATTGTGCGATTAGTGTTAAAAAACGTTCGTATTGAGGCGGCCGCGTCTTCGTGCATTAGTATTTTGGATTTAAAAAAATTTCATCCCAAAGTTCCAAATTCAATAATAACTAAGATCTTGGTGAAACAAAAATTTTGTGACATGAGTGGACGTCCGGCTGGTAAAGCAGCCTGGGCTGCTTTACCAGATGATGAAATTCTGAATGGATATGTACAACTTTGGCAAGTTTTTTCCTTGTATTACGGCGCTTCAATGAATCAGAATAGACTGCGTAGGTTGAAATATATATTACAGATTTCGTGCGACAGTACGTTAGCTGGTAAACACAGAAGTACAATACGTCTCTTACGACGTAAATTCAATCTGAAGACACTAAATCAAATTTTCGTGTCTAGCAAATCTGAACTTTCTAATAATCGGAGGGTTTGGCGTTCAACTTTGATCCGGTTTGTCTTATTGCAATTTGCTGTATTAGAAATAGGGATTCAAAAAACTTAAGGGTTTCTTTGGCAATTTCCCTTAAGTTTAGTTTGTTTCAAAATCGCTACCAAATTGATTCATCGGTCAAGCATTTGTTTTGTACTTTGCCAATGCTTTTTACGCAGTTCCATAGATATGAAAGTATTTAACTTGCTAATCGCTTTTTTAATTTAAAAAGTGTGATCTGAAATAACCCAACCTTAAAAATTACCCCGATTTTTATCATGAATGATATCAATTCTCTTTTACCAAAATTAAATTTCACCCCTTTTAATTTGCCAATTTTACCAGAAATTATTTTGATTATAAGTTTAATTGCAATAATTATAATCGACTTACTAAACAAGGGGAAAAATACAATTTTGCTTCACAAAATTTCTCTGGTATCCTTGTTTGTTAGTGCGGTTGTTTTATTGTATCAGTGGGAATTTCCTATCGTTTCCGAAGGTTCTCACATCAGCGATTTCAGCAATATATTCAGATTTTTATTACTCATTTGCTCATTGTTATCTGTCTCTTCGTCGGTTGATTACGTACTCTGTTCAAAAGTGGCTTTGACCGAATTTTTATTGTTTAAGTTGACTGCGGGTTTGGGGGGGATGGTTCTCAGCTGTGCAAATGATTTGATAACTATTTATGTGTCCCTAGAATTCCTAGCTTTATCTTCCTGTTTTTTATCTGGATATACTAAACGGGATATGAGATCGAATGAAGCAAGTACGAAATTTTTATCGATGAGTGGAGCGAGTTCATCTCCTTTACTATATGGTTTTTCTCTGTTGTATGGACCTTCTGGTGGGCAGCTTCAACTTAATGAAATAGTTGACAGAATATTATTCAATCAATATGTTTCTATAAGTTACATTTCTGTTGCGTTTATTACAGCCGGAACAGCTTTCAAGTTGTCTCTCTTTCCATTTCATCAATGGACTCCTGATGTATATGAAGGAGTGTGATTCGTTGGGATCCGGAAAATTATGTATTCGTCGTAATAAGTAAAGCAACAGTATAAATTTAATTCCGTTACATCCTATAGGCTTGTGAAAATAAATAAAAATTTTCTCAAATCCGGTTTTTATAAAAATAAGTGGCTCTTGCTCAATTACCAATTCCAGTAAATTTTATGATAAATTTCGTATGAGTAAAACAGAGCAGAATTGCAAACTTTGGCAAATCGGCGTCTTATTTCATCTTTCTCCGTTTTCAGTTTATAAAATTTTCTTTTGCAAAATTTGTTAATCAGGGGTAGATTTGTTTGAAATATATGTCGAATTGAGAATTCTATATATTTTCACATATTTTCTATAGCTCCTGACGTAGAAAGAAGCTGCCGAATCTTTCACTTACAAGCAGCGAAAGCTTATTCGATTTAACAATTAAAAAGTCTCCCT